GGTTGACCCCCGTATCTCGTGTTAAAATCATTCTTTAACGAAATACTCAATTTATATTCTTGTAATGTGGAAAAATCTAAATATAATTAGTTTATAACAAAAAATGCTATTTGCTATTTCAGTTGGGATAAAAGATTTCGATTCGGGTATAATAAGAAAGATAAGCTGATATTAACTCGTCAAATTTTCGAGAGAGAAACATATTGAGGTACGATTAAAAAATTCGTGATGAGCTATTCCGATAACAAATCCTTCAGCGTTTTTTTTATTTAATCAAAATTTGAACGGGAAGCCGTATGAAATGAAAGTTCCACGTACGGTTTTGTGGAGCGATAATATTAAGGTGACTTTTTTGTCGACTCTTACACCACGACACCGAAAAAACCCAATTCCGCCCCACGAAAAGTGGCTCGAGTTAAACCAACATCTGGATTCGAAATTACTGCATATATCCCGGGTATAGGACATAATTTACAAGAACATTCTGTTGTTTTAGTAAGGGGGGGAAGAGTTAAAGATTTACCTGGTGTAAGATATCATATTATTAGAGGTACACTAGATTCAGTGGGAGTGAAAGATCGTCATCAAGGGCGTTCCAGTGCGTTGTATATCATTTCCCAAAAATTGTATCATTTTCAGATACCCAAAATTTGTTGCTATAAATATGGAAAGGAATAGCTGACCCAATAGACAAGAATAGTAAGTTTATAAAAGGTACCGGAGCATGCTATTGATCACTAAAATACAAAAAATTTTATTACGAACTAATGCCTAGGGTCCTGATCCGAATTTCATTCTACTAGTAGTTTCCCCGAACTTTGGTTAATAAAATTGATTTTTTTATTTTTTTGGAACAAATAAAAATGAAATAGCAATTACTTTATTGAAGAAAAAATTTCTTTATACTGTAGAGTGATCAGACCTAAGGGTAAAAGAATTTGGGATTAAGAAATACAAGATTTCCAGGATAGGAAACGGATACTCAATTACAAAGTGAGTGAGCATCGTGAAAGATTCGTATGTTGAAAGCCGTATTCGTTGAAAATCGAATGTACGGTTTGGAGGAAGATTGAAAAAATCCATCCTACAATATGGAGTAGAAAAGTCGAAATAAATTGGACAAACTCGTTTATAAATAATAAAATCTCGATTCAATTATTTTTATTATGTCACGCAAGAGTATTGTGGGAAAAAAAGTAGCGAAACCTGATCCAATATATCGTAATCGATTGATCAATATGTTAGTCAATCGCATCTTAAAGAATGGAAAAAAATCATTAGCTTATCAAATTTTGTACAAAGCTATAGGAAATATCGAAAAGAGAACTAAGAAGAACCCACTATTTGTGCTACGTCAAGCTACAGGTAAAGTAACTCCAAATGTGACAGTGAAAGCACGACGTATTGGTGGATCAACATATCAAATTCCACTCGAAATTAGATCCACACAAGGGAAAGCACTTGCTATTCGTTGGTTATTGGGAGCGGCACGAAAACGCTCAGGCGAAGATATGGCTGGGAAACTCAGTCATGAACTGATCGACGCTGCGAAAGATAATGGAATTGCTGTACGTAAGAAGGAAGAGACTCATAAAATGGCAGAAGCTAACAGAGCTTTTGCGCATTTTCGTTAAATTTAGTATTTTGATCGAAAAGAGAATGAAAGAATAGAGATTTTATCCATTTCTATTCTTTCATTTGTGGATTATAGAAATATTGAAATCTTGCATCGGTAATACCTACCCTATCTTATCCTATAAAACACTTTTATGAAATTAGAACTCGATACATTTTTTTCATATGGATATACAATTTTACCCGAATGTATTCCAATTTTTGGTTTATTTCTTATTTTTTTAATCGATTTAATATCCGATAGAAAAAATACAATTATATTATCCTTAATATCTTTAATAAGTTTATCGATAAGTTTAGTAATATTAATATTTGAATGGAAAACGGGACCGATTTTGGGTTTTTCGGGTTCGTTTCAGACAAATAGTTTTAATAGAATTTTTCAAATTTTAATAACATTATCATCTATGATATGTATTCCCATGGCCTCGGAATATATCGAGCGCACCGGAATGGCTATTCCTGAATTTTTAATATTTATACTAACAGCTACCGTTGGTGGAATGTTCCTTTGTGGTGCCAATGATTTAATAACCATTTTTGTATCTTTGGAATGCTTAAGTTTATGTTCCTACTTATTATGTAGTTATACAAAGAAGGATGTTAGATCAAATGAAGCCGCTATGAAATATCTACTTGTGGGGGGGCTGAGTTCATCTATTCTTGCATATGGTTTTTCATGGTTATACGGATTATCTGGCGGCGAAACCAATATACAGAAAATTGTTAGTGGGGTTGCAAATACACAAATGTCAGATTCTATGGGAATGTTTATTGCACTTCTATGTATTACAGTTGGACTTGCTTTCAAGCTCTCACTGGTTCCTTTTCATCAATGGACCCCTGATATTTATGAAGGAGTGCGATCCGTTTCGGAAATTCTAATAATTAAGGTTCTGGGTTCACCATATAAACAAATTTCTTTTAATAACCCAACGAAAATACAGTATAAACTAATACAATCTTTACTTAGATAAAAAATGAAATTTTTACAAAATTTGCATTTGGAGCAAAGCGAAATTTCAAAAATGTTTTTCTAGAAATGAAAACAACTTGATAAATTAAAACATTATTAGGGGTAGTGCATACAAATAAAAAGACTTGTATAGGATCATCACTTGATTTGATATATGAAATTCCCATTATAATTTGGTCTCTATCCCTCGTGACAAAGAGTGATATAGGAATACAATTCAATAAACGTAACCCTAAAATGAAAAATGTATTGTAATCGTCGGGAACGGAAAAACTAAAATGATTAAAAACATTCGCATTAAAAAATTATTTAAGAAGGATTCCTCGAAAAGTCTGAATTTGAAAAATTATTTTTCGCATTGTACATAAACGAGGAGGATAATGAGTTACAGGGAAAGGGGAAAACCCTTTCGTTATTAATTCATTATTTAGAAGCCGTGTGAAATTAAAATTTCATGCACGGTTTTGAAAGGGAGGAAACTCAAAATTTTCCGACTCTAACTCACCTACCCCAGTTGTTGCTTTTCTTTCAATTACCTCCAAAATAGCAGGTATAGCTTTATCTACTCGAATTTTTACTATTGTTTTCGTTTTCTCACCCAACGAATGGAAACTTATATTAGAAATTTTAGCGATATCAAGTTTACTTCTAGGGAATTTAATTGCGATTACTCAGACGAGTATGAAACGTATGCTTGCATATTCCTCGATAAGCCAAATCGGATATATTATTATTGGATTAATAGTCAATAATATAAATGGCTATGTCAGTATGATCATCTACACCTTTTTCTATACCTTTATGAATTTAGGTACATTTGCTTGTGTTATATTATTCGCTTTACGTACAGGAACAGATAATATTCGTGATTATGAAGGATTGTACCTCAAAGATCCTTTATTGGGTACTTCATTAACATTATGTTTGTTATCTCTAGGCGGTATACCTCCGTTAACAGGTTTTTTTGGTAAATTATATTTGTTTTGGTGCGGATGGCAGGCCGGTCTCTATTTATTAGTTATTATCGCATTACTGACAAGTATTATTTCAATTTATTATTATTTGAAAATAATAAAATTAATGATATATTCGAAAGATAAAAGATTAAATCCTTATTTGCAAACTTATCTCGTTCCACCAACGATTTTTCTAAAAAAAAATTCGATTGAATTTACTATATTGTTATGTACAGTAGCATCTATCTTTCTGGGTTTTTTCATAAATCCCTTGTTCTATCTTATTGAAGATAATTTGAAATTAAGTCTTTTTGTCAGTTAAAAAAATAATTTCTATATAATTGTATATAGTGAATATATATCTATACTCACAATATACAATTATACATGCCTTGATGGTGAAACGGTATACACGCAAGACTCAAAATTTTGTGCTTCAAGCATGGAGGTTCAAATCCTCTTCAAGGCAAATAATAAAATATTTATCTAAATTTATTTAGATAAATATTTTATATGTTATACTATTTCAGTGATAATAAAAAAATTATCGAACTCAAAACATAGAATTTCTATGAATATTGAGTAAATAACGAATTAAATTTTTGAATATAGATCTCAAGCAAATTTAATTTGGCTTATCCCAGAAACAGATTCGTATTTTATAGAATCATATTTCGGAAATTTCTGAAAAACTATTAAAAAAATATAATTATGGAAGTAAATATTTCAGCATTTATTGCTACAGCTCTCTTTATTTTAATTCCTACAGCTTTCTTACTTATTCTTTATGTACGAACGGCTAGTCAAAATAATTAGTATGATAAAAATAATATTTTTTATAAGGGAATGAAGTAAAAAGGGGAGTAAAAAAGTAACTAGAAAAAACTATTTGTTATTTTTCGATTTTTTTGCTTCCCTTTGATTGAATTGATAAGTTAATACATCATAGAAAAAATGAATCATATGGAATTGGGCCCCAGTACTATAATAGGGATAACTTTAGTAATGATAGGCATACTTTTATACGCCCCAAAAAAAAGGGAACCTTACGTTTCTAGAGGTGTGATTTTCTAACGTACTTTAAAAAAGATTTCAACATATCGATAATATCTCATTGACGTGAAACTTGAACAAAACTTATCTATCGATTGACTTATTACGAATCTATGGCTAAATCGTTTGAACATTTTTATGTTATTCCGAAAATGTCTCTGAATATTCACTAACAAAAAAATTTTTTGCCACTTATTTCTCTCTCTAGCGAACAATATAGTAATAAAGTAATACCAAACGGAATTTAATGTGAGCCTAACGATAGAATAAAAAAGAGTACCAAGAAATATAACTTTTTCGGAATCGAAATAATAAATCATTCTTATCCGGTTCGAAAAAAGAAAGACGATCCAAAAAATTTTTTCAGAATCAACTTGGATTTCAGGTTAAAAATTTATTGATTATTTTTTGCTCAAGCCATACTGATTTGAAAGTATCATATATGGTTTTGAGGGGGGGTTTACTTCGGCCTATCCCAATATTACGATTTTCTTTTCTCATCTATTGGTTTATTATGTGGAGGAATTTTATTCTTTCAAGGTTGGCGCTTGGACCCAATTCTTTTATTGTCTCAAATACTTTTAAGTGGAACAACTGTCTTTTTTATTGCGGAAAATATCTATTTGAGAAATTCCTCCTACTATTCAAGATACACAAAAACTATAGAAATTAATTCGAAAGTTACAGAAAGATACATTTATAAAAATTTGAAATTAAGAAAGAATTTTTCCACTTATAAAATGGAGATTCAAAAAATTTTTTATACTAGACATCTCTCTTACTGGGAGAAAAAACGAAATAAGAAAGCATTGAATTTTATCAATAATTCAATGCCTTCTCATTTCGAACAGAATATTAAAAAGAGTACTTTTACAAATCTCGATAAATATTCATAAACCACTTCGTCCCCAAACCACAAGTGATAGAGAGAAAGTAAAAACGACCATTAAAGCACCCCAAGCTATATTAGTAATATCCATAACTCCTTCCTATTTCATTTCTGTTTCGATTGATACAGGAAACAGATATATACATTCATATTCATTTATTTATATGTATACATATATATATACACATATGAATGTATATAAATCCATATTTTTAGGGGGTTTCTCAAAAAACTATTCAATTTATTATTCCTAATTATAAATTATTGAAAATTAAGTTGATCTTTCTCCAGAAATATTTCAATATATGTATGGGTCGTCTATGAATCGATGTTTCGGGGGCCATTTCGAATGTTGCAGACTATAATACATAGAGCATAACAGTTTGATCCTAGAAATGACGGAATAGATCACCCACCTTGTTTATGTATCGCTTCAAGATTCAAGCGACACCCAGATTTGAACTGGGGATGAAGGATTTGCAGTCCCTTGCCTTACCACTTGGCCATGCCGCTGTTTGTCTTTACTAAATAAATGATACACCTTATTGAATATATTTCTCAAGTTATACTATATCGTTCTCAAGGACAAAACAAAAATTTAGAGTTAGATCCTTCTAATTTTTCGGTAAGAGAGAAATTTTTTTCTCCGGAATCAAAGTAAACTTAAATTTTATTTTTCTGGTAATATTCATGAAATAAACTCCAATCAGATTTAAAAGGAAAATATGAAGATTTTTGTACTTCCCGAGTTCGGAAAAATACAATTCGAAGGATTTAATCGTTCTATTAAAAAAGGTTTAATCGAAGAATCAATGAATTTTCCAAAAATTCAAGACATAGATCAAGAATTAGAATTTTGTATATTCGGAGAACAATATAAACTAGCAGAACCTTCTTTGAAGGAGCGAGATGCTGTATATCAATCAATAACTTATTCTTCAGATCTATATGTACCTGCTCAATCGATACGAAGAAAGGAGGGAAAGATACAAAAACAAACAGTTTTTCTTGGAAGTATCCCTCTAATGGATTCTCAAGGTACATTTGTTACTAATGGGGTTGCTAGAGTTATAATTAACCAAATTTTACGAAGTCCTGGGATCTATTACAATTCGGAATCAGACCGTAACGGAATTCCAATTTATACTGGAACCTTTATTTCGAATTGGGGAGGAAGATTGAAACTAGAAATTGATGGAAAGAAAAGGATCTGGGCACGCATAAGCAAAAAACGAAAAGTATCAATTTCAATTCTATTGTCAGCCATGGGCTTGGATCCAAAAAAAATTTTGGCTAATGTTTGCTATCCCAAAATTTTTTTGGAGTCCATAGAAAAGGGAACGAAAGGAAGCAATCCCTGCTCAAAAGAAGAGGCAATGGTAGAACTTTATAAACAGTTATATTCTTTGGGTGGCGATATAATTTTTTCGGAATCCATACGCAGAGAGTTACAAAAGAAATTTTTTCAGCAACGATGTGAATTAGGAAGAATAGGACGTTTGAATTTAAACAAAAAATTGAATCTTGACATACCTGAAAATGAAACTTTTTTATTACCCCAGGATATTTTAACAGCTGTTGATTATTCGATAAAGTTAAAATTTGGAGTAGGAAGGCTTGACGATATTGATCATCCGAAAAATCGACGTGTCTGTTCAGTAGCAGATTTATTACAAGATCAGTCTAAATTGGGACTAAATCGTTTGGAAAATTCGATTCGACAGATTCTGCGGGGAGCGACTAAACGAAGAAGACTACCAACACCAAAGGGTTTAGTAACTCCAACTCCATTAATAATGACTTTCAAAGAATTTTTTGGTTCCCATCCACTATCTCAATTTTTGGATCAAACGAACCCATTGACTGAGATAGTTCATAAAAGAAGATTAAGCTCTTTGGGTCCTGGTGGTTTAACGAGACGAACTGCTGGGTTCCAAGTTCGTGATATTCATCCCAGTCATTACGGACGGATATGTCCAATCGAAACCTCCGAAGGAATGAACGCTGGACTTATAGGGTCATTAGCCGTTCATGCGAAAATAAACAGTTTGGGTTGCTTGGAAAGCCCTTTCTATAAAGTTTCTAAATTGACTGAAGAAGAGAAAATATTTGATTTATCAGCTGGACAAGATGAATATTATAGAATCGCCACTGGCAATCGTTCAGCATTAGACGAAAATAATCAGGAAGAACTAGTTACTCCAGCTAGGTACAGACAAGATTTCATAGCTATTGCTTGGGAACAAATACAGCTTCGCAGCATTTTTCCCTTACAGTATTTTTCTGTTGGAGCTTCTCTCATCCCCTTTCTCGAACATAATGATGCAAATCGCGCACTGATGGGTTCGAATATGCAACGTCAAGCTGTTCCACTTTCGGAAACAGAAAAATGTATTGTGGGGACGGGAATGGAAATTCAAACAGCTCTAGATTCGGGTAGTGTAACTGTGGCAAAGACAAGTGGAAAAATAAATTATATTGATAATAATAGAATCACTTTATTGGGGAATGAGGGAACAATAAATACAAATCTAATTATATATCAACGATCCAATAATAATACTTGTATGCATCAGAAACCCCGGGTAACGAGTGAGAAATATATAAAAAAAGGTCAAATTTTAGCTGATGGTGCAGCAACTTCAGGAGGCGAACTCGCTCCAGGGAAAAATATTTTAGTAGCTTATATGCCTTGGGAAGGTTATAATTTCGAAGACGCTATTTTGATCAGTGAGCGTCCGATATATCACAATATTTATACTTCACTTCATATCGAAAGACATGAAATTGAAGCCCGTATGACGGGTCAAGGTGCCGAAAGGTTTACTAGAGAGATACCTCATTTAGATAATTATTTACTCCGTCACTCAGATAAAAATGGTATTGTATTGACGGGAGCATGGGTTGAGACGGGAGATGTTCTGGTAGGGAAATTAACACCTCAGGAAACCGAAGACACTTCACGGGCTCCGGAAGGCAAATTATTACAAGCTATTTTCGGTATTCAAGTAGCCAATTCCAGAGAAAATTGTCTTAAGGTTCCTATTGGTGGAAAAGGACGAGTAATTGATGTTAGGTCTATCTATCGGGAAGATAATTCGAACGATGCAAAAATTATTCATGTTTATATTCTTCAAAAACGCAGAATCCAAGTAGGTGACAAAGTTGCTGGACGGCACGGTAATAAAGGCATTATTTCAAAGATATTACCGAGACAGGATATGCCTTTTTTACAAAATGGTATGCCTATCGACATGATATTAAGTCCATTGGGTGTACCGTCACGAATGAATGTTGGACAAATCTTTGAATGTTTACTTGGCTTAGCTGGAGATTTCTCGAAAAAGAATTATAGAGTAATACCATTTGATGAAAGATATGAGCGAGAAGCTTCTAGAAAATTAATATTTTCACAGCTTCATGAAGCAGGTAGACAGACAACAAACCCTTGGTTGTTCGAACCCGAGAATCCTGGAAAAACCCGATTATTTGATGGAAGAACCGGAGATATTTTCGAACAGCCTGTTAGTATGGGAAAAGCCTATATGTTGAAACTAATTCATCAGGTGGATGATAAAATTCACGCGCGATCAAGTGGACCTTATGCATTAGTTACCCAACAGCCCTTACGGGGCAGATCAAGACGAGGAGGACAAAGAGTTGGAGAAATGGAAGTTTGGGCCCTAGAAGGTTTCGGTGTTGCTTACATATTACAAGAAATGCTAACTATAAAATCGGACCATATTGGAGCGCGTTACGAAGTACTCGGTGCTATCATTACAGGAGAGTCTGTACCCAAACCCGAAACAGCCCCAGAATCATTTAAATTACTTGTTCGGGAATTACGATCTTTGGCTTTAGAAATTAATCATGCTACTATACTTGAAAAAGATTTGGAATTAAAATCGAAAGAGATTTGAAAAAAAAAACAACAATTTAGAATCTTCATGTTATGATTTATCAGCAAAAATATCACCATCTTCAAATCGAATTAGCTTCGCCTGAACAAATTCGTAATTGGAGTAAACGAATTTTACCCAATGGGGAAACCATAGGCCAAGTAACGAAACCCTATACCTTGCATCATAAAACACATCGACCAGAAAAAGATGGTTTGTTTTGCGAACGAACCTTCGGACCTATCAAAAGTGGAGTTTGCATTTGCGGAAAATATCAGGGAGTTGAAAATCGAAAAGATAATATAAAATTTTGCGAACATTGTGGAGTAGATTTTACTGAATCGAGAATTAGAAGATATAGAATGGGGTATATCGAGTTAGCCTGTCCTGTGACACATGTATGGTACTTGAAACGTCTTCCCAGTTGCATTGCTAATCCATTAGCTAAACCACTAAAAGAATTAGAAAGTCTAGTTTATTGCGATGTGTGACTTGATCATAAGTTTTTATTTCACAGATCTTTTAGAAACTGTTACTTTAATCTTTTAATATTAAAGTACCTCCTATTTTGACATATCTTTATAAAATAATGAAATGGAGCTCAAAAAAACGATTTTTAAATTTATTGATCGTTCGGGGAGGGGTTAGTCTAGGGTTAGAATAAATTATTTGCTGCTCAGATTTCGTGAATGAAAAACGTTTTTCATGCATGATATATCGAAATAAATTCATCGCAAATTCATTTCGAATAAAGGGATGGATCATCGAAATAGAGCAAGAACCTAAAGGATTGGCGAAATTGAAACATGGACAAGAAAACCCTTTACAGATTCATTAATTATTTTTTTCTAAATTTAAAAAGGATCAAGACTACTCAACAAATTTCAAAAAAATTTTGGATTCTAAATTGAGTAATGAGTAGTTATTAGATTTCTCTTCCTATATAGAAGGGATTGATGTAGAAATAAATACATAATAAACAAATTGAAGTTTCTGTATATATTTTCGTACATAACTCATAACTATTTGAGCCGGATGACTGGAAACTGTCACGTCCGGTTCGTCGGGGGGGAGTCTCGGAAATAACCTATCCCAATCTTTTTCTTGCTAGACCTATTAATGAAAAGCCTACACTATTGAAATTGCAGGGATTATTCAAATACGAAGATCAATCTTGGAGGAATATTTTTCCTCGGTTTTTTTCTTATGGCGGATTTGAGGTATTCAGAAATCGAGAAATAGCTACAGGAGGAGATGCTGTTAAAAAACAATTATCAAATTTGAATTTACGAAATGTTATAAATCAAGCACATTTAGAATGGAAAGAAATTGCTGAACAGAGATCAACAGGAAATTCTTGCGAAGATAGAAAAATTCAGAGACGAAAGGATTTACTTATTAGACGTATCAAATTAGCAAAACATTTTATTCAAACGAACATCAAACCGGAATGGATGGTTCTATCTGTTTTACCAGTTCTACCCCCCGAATTACGACCCATGATCGAATTGGGCGAGGGCGAGTTGATTACATCCGATTTAAATGAACTTTATAGGAGAATCATTTATAGAAATAATACTCTTCTTGATTTCCCAGCACGTAGTGATTCAACACCTGGAGGATCGATTGTTTGCCAAAAAAGACTAGTTCAAGAAGCTGTTGATGCATTGATCGATAATGGGATCAGGGGACAACCCATGAAAGATGGTCATAATAGACCCTACAAATCTTTTTCAGATTTAATTGAAGGGAAAGAGGGAAGGTTTCGGGAAAATTTACTCGGTAAGCGAGTCGATTACTCAGGTCGATCAGTTATTGTAGTGGGTCCATATCTTCCATTACATCAATGCGGTTTGCCTAGAGAAATGGCAATAGAACTTTTTCAAGCATTTGTTATTCGGACTCTTATTGGACAAAACCTCGTTTCTAATCTTCGAGCAGCTAAAACTATGATTCGAAAGAAAAAACCCATTATATGGAAAATTCTTGCCCAAATAATGGAGGGACATCCAATCTTGTTAAATAGAGCTCCGACCCTACATAGATTGGGAATACAAGCGTTCCAACCCATTTTGGTGGATGGACGCGCTATTCATTTACACCCACTAGTTTGCGGAGGTTTTAATGCTGATTTCGATGGAGACCAAATGGCAGTTCATATACCTTTGTCCTTAGAGGCCCAATCAGAGGCTCGTTTACTTATGCTTTCCCGTAGGAATCTATTATCTCCGGCTACAGGAGAACCCGTTTGCATCCCAAGTCAGGATATGCTTCTTGGACTTTATATTTTAACCATAGAGAATTATCGTGGTATTTATGGTAATAGATATCATCCATTTTATAGGGAAAATAATGGTCTCGATGGAATTAAACATGATAGTTCTATTGAAAAATTGTCTTCTTTCAAAATACCGTATTTTTGTAGTTACGATGATGTTCTGAGGGCTTATCAACAAAAAACACTAAATTTACATAGTCTTTTATGGCCACAACGACAAATTGAATTTCAAATAGTTACTTCGACAGTTCGCACAGAACCTATTGAAATAAGATATAGACCCTTCGGGAGTTTTTCAAAAATTTATGAACATTCTCAAATAAGGAAAAATAGGAATCAGAAAATCCTAAGCATTTATCTTTGCACAACAGCGGGTCGTATTTTATTCAACCAACAAATCAATGAAGCAATACAAGGTACTTACGAAGCAGCTTCAAAACGAGCGAAAGATTTTTGTACGAAATATTAAAAATCTTATTTTTTATCGGAAAAATGAATGAAGCAACCGTCGGAAAATTGACGAGTCAAATTCGTTGGTGATTTATGTTTATAAAAAAATAGAGGTTTTTTCCATGGCAGAACCAGTCGATTTGATATTTTATAATAAAGTTATGGATCGAATTGGCATAAAACAACTCATAAGCAGATTAGTATCTCATTTTGGGATTAATTATACAACACATGTTTTAGATCAATCAAAAACTTTGGGTTTTCAATATGCTACTCTAGGAGCTATTTCATTAGGTATTGATGACCTTTTAACGGCACCCTCTAAAAGTTGGCTCATTAAGGATGCGGAACAATATACTGACCTTTCGGAGAGACATTATAATTATGGAAATTTACATGCTGTGGAGAAATTGCGTCAGCTTATTGAAACATGGTATGCAACAAGTGAATATTTGAAACAAGAAATGAACCCTAATTTCGGAACGACGGACCCCTCAAATCCGGTGCATATGATGTCTTTTTCAGGTGCACGTGGCAGTATATCCCAGGTTCATCAATTAGTAGGTATGAGAGGTCTAATGTCGGATCCTCAAGGTCAAATTATTGATTTACCTATTCAAAGTAATTTCAGAGAAGGTTTGTCCTTAACAGAATACATTATTTCTTGCTACGGAGCTCGTAAGGGAGTTGTAGATACTGCGATCAGAACTTCAGATGCTGGATATTTAACTAGAAGACTGGTCGAGGTCGTTCAACGCATCGTTGTACGTAAAATCGATTGTGGGAGTATTTATGGTATTTTGATAAGTAATTTTCCCGTGAAGAAGAAAAATTTTCAACAGAAATTGATTGGTCGTGTATTATCAGAAACTATATATATGAACAATCGATGTTTCGCCACGCGCAATCAAGATATTGGAGCTTCGTTGGCCAATAAATTGACGGATTCGAAAACAGAGGCAATTCATCTAAGATCTCCCTTGACTTGTAAAAGTATGCTTTGGGTTCGTCAATCGTGTTATGGTTGGAGCCCTGCAAATGGCAATCTAGTAGAGATAGGTGAAGCTGTAGGTATTATCGCAGGCCAATCTATCGGTGAACCTGGAACTCAATTAACTTTAAGAACTTTTCATACTGGTGGTGTTTTCACCGGCGATATTGCAGAACACGTACGAACACCTTTCAATGGAATCATAGAATTTGATGACAATTTCATTTATCCGACACGTACACGTCATGGGCACCCTGCCTGGACATGTCAGACAGCTCTATTTCTGAGTGTTCGAAGTAAGAATGGGGTACATAATATTACGATTCCATCAAAAAGTTTATTATTGGTCCAAAATAATCAGTACGTAGAGTCGAAACAAGTGATTGCCGAAATTCGCGCTAAGATATTACCTTTTAAGGAGAAAATTCAAAAATACATTTATTCTGATTTAGAAGGAGAAATGTATTGGAATAAGAAAGTTGGTCACGCTTCCGAATACATTCATAGTAATATTCATCCCATACTCAAAACTTCTCATATATGGATACTGTCCGGAAAATCTTTCAATGAGGATGGAAAAGTACCGATTTCGTTTTATGAAAATCAAGATAAAATCGATTCTAAGATTTTCATTGCAAAAGAAGAGAAAACTTTGGGTTTTCCGGAAAATAGAAATCAAATAAATACTTGTATTTTAAATTCTTGGATCTTTCGAAAGAATAAAATTTTTACAGAATCCAAGTTAACTGATACGATTTTCAATAATTTAAATAATTCAGTAAATTGCAATATTCTTCTATTAGGATATAATGTCGTAAAGAAAGATAAAAATTTCTTTTTACAGAAAGGACATACAACTCCATTTATTCTCGAAATACGGAAAAACGGGATTCTACGTAATAACGATGTTTTTGCGGTCTCAGACCCTCCCAAGTACAAATTGGAAGGACCAGGAATTCTCAAATACGGAACCATTCGAGTCAGTTCGATTAATAAAAATTATTTCGGAGAAGCAAGGACGAAATTTTCTCAACCGAGATATACAATTGTAAAAAGAGGTAGTTTCTTTCATATCCCCGAAAAAGCATATGTTTCTACGAAAAACTTATCATTTCTTTTAGTAAAAAATAATGAATTTGTTCGAGCAGGTACCTTAATTACTTCAACTATTATGAGTGATATAAGCGGATTGATCAAAATTCGGAAAGAACTAAATAATAATTATGAAGTGAAAATTCTACCTGGAACCATATATTATCCAGAGAAAAAGTATGATATTTCGAAACAAATAAGTATTTTAATTCCACCCGGTAAAAAAATTTTTACTAAGTTTCAGTGCAAATGTTGGTCGTACCTCCAATGGGTTATACCTTTCAAACAAAAGCCTTTTGCTTTTATAAGACCTGCAACGAAATATAATGTTCCAGCTGGATCGGGCAAAACAAATTTTTTAAATTTATTGCGGAGAAATCCAAATTTAAGAATTAAAAGTGTAAGTTATTTATTTCATAGGGATGGTCAACAAATTGATTTGGTAAATAAAAAACATATTCAATTACTTCGAACCTGCTTAATTGTACAGTGGAAAGAAAAATACTTTTTAGGAAAAGCTCATATCTCATTTTTGAAAATAAAAACAAGGGATAAATTCAGGAATTTTGTTCAAATAAATTTGATAAATTATTTTATTATGTTGAAGGACGAACCAGCAAAAACTTTAAGTATTCCATATGTTATGAAAAGAAATCACTATAATGATTTTTTTTCACTTTACAAAAACAGATTACTAAATGAATATCAAGGTATTATACGTATCTCGGCAAGCGAACACTCCAAAATCAAATTTTTTACTATTTTGTCCCCAGTCAACCTAGTTTCGATATCAAAAATAAAAAACTCGAAGAAATTTATTATAAAAAGAAATGTTAATCAATACGTTTCGAATAAATTTTTTGATTTTCAGGAATATCAAAAAGACTTTAATTATTCCGATTTAGTAACCGAAGTCAATATAAATAGAGACAAATCAATAAAAAATTCTTTGAGAATACGCTCATCTAGTAAATTGGGACTAATAGGAAATTTTCAAAATATTATCAATTCTTTTGAATCTTTCTATTTTGTTGGAAACAAAATAGAAGTAAATGACTCTTATATGGTTCGGGACGATGCAAATACTTGCGAAAATTCAAAATGGTATTTGGTCGATGAATATAATAAAATTTCTAAATTTACTTTCGGAATAAATATTAATCCAAAATTATTTAAATTACCTTCGCCACTTCTTTCATTATTGGGAGGGGGGATACAAAAATTCAATCTTGGAAAATTCTTATTTGAGAATTTTCCTATTTCGGGAGAATCGGAAAATTCTCCGGCTGGTCAAATTATAGGTATATATAATAATTTTTTCATTATTAGGTTGGCTCAACCATATTTAGCTACTCGGAGAGCTCTTATTCATAACAATTATGGTGAATTGGTAAAAGAAGGCGATACTTTAATAACTCTTATATACGAAAGATTGAAATCGGGAGATATAATTCAAGGTTTACCTAAAGTGGAGCAATTACTAGAAGCACGTCCCATAAATTTGGTATCCATTAATTTGGAAAATAGTTTCGAAGATTGGAACAATGATATCAAAAAATTTATTGGAAATATTTGGGGATTTTTTCTAAGTACAAAAATGAGCATGGAACAAGCACAAATAATTTTGGTTGATCAAATTCAGAAAGTATATCAATCACAAGGTGTACATGTATCAAATAAACATATAGAAATTATTGTACGACAAATGACTTCTAAAGTAACTACTTTGGAGGAGGGACCGATTAATATCTTTTTGCCTGGTGAACCAATCGAGTCTTCGAGAGCACGGAGAATGAATCGTGTTTTGGAGGAAGCAATTCCTTATGAACCAATATTATTGGGGATAACTAAAGCATCCTTAAGCACCGAAAGCTTCATTTCGGAAGCAAGTTTCCAAGAAACAACTCGGGTTTTAGCGAAAGCTGCTTTAAAAGGACGAATCGATTGGTTAAAAGGTTTGAAAGAAAATGTAATTCTTGGTGGGATCATCCCTGCTGGGACTGGATCCCGGGAAGTTATTTGGCAAATAACTCTCGAAAAAGAAAAAGAAATTTTTTTTGGTAAAAACAACACATGTTTTAATAGAAAAATGAGAAATATTTTTTTATATCAAAATGGGTTTTTCATTTTCCCCGCTATGGGAACTATCCATAATATATTGGAGGGAGCAATATCTGAGAATAACACAAATATATTGTCAATTCGAAATAACAAATTCCAAAAAAATTTGCTAAAATGCTATTAGCGAAATCATCAATTTCGAATATTTATACACATAATATGTAATAATTTAATCTATTCCGATAAAGATATTACATATATTTTATATATATATTTTTGTTGACCCATGAAAAAAAAATTTGAATGAGAGAATGAAACAAAAATCTTGGAATATTCATTTAGAGGAAACGATGGAAGCAGGTGTTCATTTTGGTCATCAGGCGCGGAAATGGAACCCTAAAATGGCACCTTATATTTTTACGGAACGGAGAGGTATTCATATTATAAACCTTACGCAAACTGCTCGCTTTTTATCAGAAGCTTGTGATTTAGTTCTAAATGCGGCAAGTAAAGGAAAACAATTTTTAATAGTTGGAACAAAATATCAGGCAGCGGATCTAGTAGCCTCTGCTGCTTTGAAAGCAAGATGTCATTATGTGAACCAAAAATGGCTTGGGGGTATGTTAACGAATTGGTCTACTATACAAACACGTCTCAAAAAATTCCAAGATTTGGAGAATAGAAAACTAAAAGGGACATTCAACCAATTGCCAAAAAAAGAAGCAGCTGATTTGGACCGCCAATTGCAGCAATTACAAAAATATTTAGGTGGAATCAAATATATGACCACTTTACCTGATATTGTTATAATTATAGATCAACAAGAAGAGTTTACCGCTATTCAAGAATGTATAACTTTGGGGATTCCAACAATCTGTTTAGTTGACACTGATTGTGATCCGGATGTCACAGATATACCAATTCCTGCTAACGATGACGCTAGAGCCTCCATTCGATGGATCTTAAATAAATTAACATCAGCAATTCGTGAGGGTCGATATAATATACTTGATATACCTAATTAATTTAATTAAATAAAATTAAGAAATGGATTAAAATGATAAATTTGATTGATCTATTAGCAATGTTACTAGTATCATGTAAAGAATGAATTTAGAACAGATAAAAAATATTCATAAAATGAAAAATAAATATTTGTAAAATAGAGAACTGGAATTTACTAAAGTTATTTTTTTTAAAGGAGTCATATGCACGATTTTGTAGAAATTTCCAGCAATTCTTTTTGCGAAATATCCAATGTAGAGGTAGGTCAACATTTCTATTGGCAGTTGGGAAATTTTCAGGTTCATGCTCAGGTGCTTATAACTTCATGGATCGTAGTTGCTATATTATTAAGTTTAGCTTTTTTAGCTACTCGAAATTTGCAAGCAGTTCCGGCTGACGGGCAAAATTTTGTAGAATATGTTTCAGAATTTATTAGAGATTTGACGAGAACCCAAATCGGGGAAGAAGAATACAGACCTTGGGTACCATTTGTTGGCACCATGTTCTTATTTATTTTTGTATCCAACTGGTCAGGAGCTCTTTTCCCTTGGCGTGTTTTTGAATTACCTAATGGTGAGCTTGCTGCACCTACCAATGATATTAACACTACAGTTGCATTAGCTTTACTTACATCAGTAGCATATTTTTATGCCGGCCTCCATAAAAAAGGCTTGAGTTATTTCGGTAAATATATACAACCGACACCGGTACTTTTACCGATAAACATTTTGGAAGATTTTACTAAACCTTTATCACTTAGTTTCAGGCTTTTCGGAAATATATTAGCTGATGAACCAGTTGTTGCTGTTCTTATCTCTCTAGTGCCTTTGGTGATTCCTATACCCATGATGTTTCTAGGATTATTTACAAGTGCTATTCAAGCTTTAATTTTTGCTACATTGGCAGCAGCATATATAGGAGAATCCATGGAGGGTCATCATTGAATTAAAAAGTACTGCCAGGAAGAGGAAGTACTTGGGATCTAAATCAATTGTTTCATACTAGTTTAAAATTTTTTACTATAGAAATTAAATGTGTTAAGAGTTTATGAATTAATAACGGATAAAAGTTTACAAGAATTAATTCCTTAGTTAAAATCTATTTCTAGAGAGATATTATTATAATTGGACGTTTGACAAGATTGTAAAAAACACTGGAAAATTTTTTGGTGATACTAGCACTTTGAAAAAGAGACATTTTGAGTTATTAACTGCTTCGAATAAATGAAAAAATTTCAGTAAGCAACGGAAACTAGATTTTCATTCCGATTAAAAATCTTTTACTAATTTTAGTTAGAGGATATTATTATGAACCCTGTGATTTCTGCCGCTTCTGTTATTGCCGCTGGATTAGCTGTAGGTTTAGCTTCGATTGGGCCTGGTATTGGTCAAGGTACTGCGGCAGGTCAAGCTGTTGAAGGTATTGCTAGACAACCCGAAGCGGAAGGTAAAATTCGTGGTACTTTACTCTTAAGTCTGGCTTTCATGGAAGCTTCAACTATTTATGGATCAGTAGTAGCTTCGGCACCCTTATTCGCCAATCCTTTTGTTTAGTAACATAGAGTATAGATAAGTAATTAAAAGATATCCCCCCCCTCTTTTTTTCTATTCCCCGTTCCATGAAGGGGGGGAAAGAAAAATTTTTTAATGACTTATTCAGATCAAACTAATTGAAACAAAAAAATTTGTGTTGAACATTATTCAAAATTTATTGATTTGATTTAGTCTAAAAAATAATAGATGTGTTGGGTAGACAAAGAGACTCCACAAAAATTTGGTGATCTAATAATTTAAATGGGAGAACAATATGGAAAATGAAATTGATTCTGTTATTTATCCAAAATTTGGGACTCTAGCTAATAGTTTTGGACTAAATACGAATCTTTTAGAAACAAATTTAATTAATTTAGGTGTAGTGGTGGGTTTGTTAGTTTACTTTGGAAAGGGAGTGTGTGCGGATTGAATATTCGGATAAACAAATTGGATTTATCCAATAATACTCAAATGAAGTATAAATCCCAACGAATTACTTAGTAAGAGAGAAATCTAAAAGAACTATAGCATTTCGTAAGAATCAAAAAAAATATTTTTGATGAAGGGGGAGAATCGAATATGGTTAAAGCTTAATTGCTTAAAGTCTAGGCACATAATTGGGATTTTCTTTATCTCACCATCAGAAACCTGATTGGGGATTTGTACGATACATAACACTCGTGTCGATAAAATTTCATTTGGAAAATCATAATGATCCTTCAAAAAATAATTTGAATATTCACTCGATGCTTACTCGACAACCTAAATTCCGATTCATTATTATTCGAAGAAACAATCTTGTTGACAATTCAAATTTTTCGTGTCAGAAGAGTCATCAACAAAAATTTTATGGAAAGTAAGAAAAAATAATGATGATAAAATCAGTTAATAGAATTATAAGAACTGAGTAGAAAGCCGAGTGAATCGAAAAGTTCATGCTCGGTTTGGGAAGAGATTTTTTGAAGAATAATCTACTTCATTAAGCAATTTATTGAAGAATCGTAAACTAACAATTTTAAATACTATCAGGGACGCGGAAGAGCGCTATAAAGAAGCTACTGATAAGCTCAATCAAGCTAAGACTCGTTTGCAACAAGCAAAAGTCAAAGCTGATAGTATTAGAATAAATGGATTATCCCAAATGGATAAGGAAAAGAAAGATTTGATTGATGCTGCTGATGATGATTCAAAAAGATTAGAGGATTCGAAAAATGCTACAATTCGCTTCGAGAAACAGCGAGCTATTGAACAGGTTCGACAACAAGTTTCCCGTTTAGCACTCGAACGAGCCTTGGAAACATTAAAAAATTCTTTAAATAGTGAATTACATTTACGTATGATAGATCATAATATTGGCCTCCTAAGGGCCATGGAAAGTACAATTGAGTAACTTTTATCGGTTTTATCTTTAATAAAATAATTAATAAAAACTAATGGTAAATATTCGACCCGACGAAATTAGCAGTGTTATACGTACGCAGATCGAGCAATATAATCAAGAAGTTAAAATTGTTAATATTGGAACCGTACTTCAGGTGGGAGACGGTATTGCCCGTATTTATGGGCTCGATAAAGTGATGGCTGGTGAATTAGTAGAATTCGAGGATAATACAGTCGGTATTGCATTAAACCTAGAATCAGACAATGTTGGAGTCGTTTTAATGGGTGATGGGCTAGCAATACAAGAAGGAAGTTCGGTAAAAGCAACGGGTCAAATAGCTCAAATACCTGTTAGTGAAGCTTATTTAGGTCGCGTTGTGAATGCTTTGGCTCAACCTATTGATGGAAAAGGTAAAATTCCTGCTTCCGAATCTCGACTAATTGAATCCCCAGCTCCTGGTATCATTTCAAGACGATCCGTTTATGAACCGATGCAAACAGGCCTCATTGCAATTGATTCAATGATTCCAATTGGGCGTGGTCAAAGAGAATTGATTATTGGAGATAGACAAACAGGGAAAACAGCAGTAGCTACAGACACTATTTTGAATCAAAAAGGTCAAAATGTTATATGTGTATATGTTGCTATTGGGCAAAAAGCATCGTCCGTAGCACAAGTAGTAAATACTTTTGAAGAACGTGGTGCTCTCGAATATACAATCGTCGTTGCAGAAACTGCAAATGCCCCCGCAACATTACAATATCTTGCTCCCTATACAGGGGCAGCGCTTGCGGAATATTTTATGTATCGTAAACAACATACTCTTATTGTTTATGATGATCTTTCGAAACAAGCTCAAGCTTATCGACAGATGTCTCTTTTACTACGGAGACCGCCGGGTCGGGAAGCTTATCCAGGAGATGTTTTTTATTTACATTCCCGTCTCTCAGAAAGAGCAGCAAAATTAAGTTCTAAATTAGGTGAAGGTAGTATGACTGCTTTACCGATTGTGGAAACACAAGCAGGTGATGTTTCAGCTTATATACCTACAAATGTTATATCTATTACAGATGGACAAATATTTTCATCAGCTGATTTATTTAATGCTGGAATTCGACCAGCAATTAATGTAGGCATCTCTGTATCACGAGTTGGATCTGCCGCGCAAATCAAAGCCATGAAACAAGTAGCTGGTAAGTCAAAATTGGAACTTGCTCAATTTGCCGAGTTGGAGGCTTTTGCACAATTCGCTTCAGATCTTGATAAAGCTACCCAAAATCAATTAGCTAGGGGTCAAAGATTACGTGAACTATTGAAACAATCTCAATCTGCACCACTTAGTGTGGAAGAACAAGTAGCAACCATTTACACTGGAGTTAGCGGTTATTTGGATGTATCAAAAACAGAACAGGTGAAGAAATTTCTTGTTCAATTACGTGAATATATAACGACTAATAAACCACAGTTTATAGAAATCGTTCGTTCAACTAAAGTATTCACGGAACAAGCAGAAAAAATTTTGGAAGAAGCTATTAAGGAATATATCGAACTTTTCTTATTTCAAGAGGGGAAATAAAAAATAATTGATTTTCTAATGAATCACGTCCAATAGGATTCGAACCTATACTGGAGGTTTAGAAGACCTCTATCCTATCCTTTAGACGATGGACGTTCTTATATATCGGATTCGACTACTGGAAGAAACTAATAAATTTTTTCTATGTAGTTGAATCCTATATATAAAATAAGCGGGTAGCGGGAATCGAACCCGCATCATTAGCTTGGAAGGCTAAGGGTTATAGTCGACGTTATATTTTTTCTCCAAACGCCTCTACTTCAGAACCAAACATGGAAATTTCTTCCCATTTGGCTCCCTTATAATGAAGAAGTAATAGATGGAGATACATCTATTACCAATATATATATTTATAACATCTATGTTAGTCCACTTTCTCTTGATTTAACCATTACAAGTGAAAAAATACTTTCTTAGATGATCCCGTCAAAAAGGAAAACAATAGGATTATATAAACCAATTAACTATACAACTTTTTGATTACTCCGTTTCTCATTTTTATTAATGTCTATCTTTAGGAAAACGTATTCCACCGAGTAATTGAAATGCTTATATCTCTAGCAAACCAAAAATATTTTGTTTATAACTATATAGCACCGATTCTTTATTTCGTCCATGATGGGTGGTGATTCAGTTACGATGAAAACTCTGCTTCGAATTCTCTTTCCATAAATTTGGAGATATGTCAAAAAACTCTTTTTTGATTTAGAATATTCGCTTCTTCAAGAATTCTTTTTTTGATTCTCGAAGGAATAGTTTGCTTCAGTACCGCAAAAACTATGAGAGATTATATATAACTCTTTATAAGAATGAGATTCAGAAAAATATAAAAGACTTTAGGATCCTTTGAACTTCTGAAAAAACGAATCGCACTTTTACCACTAAACTATACCCGCTATGATCTAATCATAACATATTTTTTTACATATCTATCACAGTTTTTAATTCCATCCCCGAAATTTCATCACTCGTAAGAAATTGTGTTATTCTCGGAGATGGAAAACTAGGGTTTATAAATTCCCGTTACGAGCTGCTAATAACGCAATAACTAATGGACCTGATGCAACGATCAGACCCAAAACAATAAGCTGTGCAATAACTTCTAAATTCATTCTGATTCCACTTTTCCTTTTTTACGATTCCAAAGAATTCTGCTCAAAAAGCTATAGCGATAATAAATTAAAATCGATACAATATTAACGAGTCTATTATACAATAAAAAATCAATTGGAGATTATACAAAATGAAAGTTGTTCAATCTCCAAAATAATTGGATAAACATATTGTTCATATATATATTTTTTTCTCTTTCCCATTTCCAAATAATTAAGGAGAATCGAAAATAATGGCTCCTATTTCGGACAATCAAATTATTGTAATTCTTTTAAGTGTTTTTGTGACAGGCATTCTGGCTTTGAGGTTGGGTAAAGAATTATATCAATAACTTAGTCGGATCAGAAAAGGCCTAGCCAATACTAAATTGGCTGAGGCCTATTTGAACACTCAAATAACTGAAGAATAATTGAATATTGAAGGAACAGACTCAAAAATGAATTTAGAGCAGCAGATCCTATTCAATATCCATTATATTATAAATATTGGGAGAAACGGATTGCAAATCGAATAAAAAATTAATACAATAATGTATTGTACTTTTCTGTTAGTGACATATTATTTTAATTCTTTGTCACTGTGAAAAAATTGTTTGATTCGGAGAGATGGCCGAGTGGACGAAAGCGGCGGATTGCTAATCCGTTGTACAATCTATTTGTACCGAGGGTTCGAATCCCTCTCTTTCCCTTATATAGATAGATAAAGAAAGAACACTTTCGAAACAAAAATCTTTTTTTATTCTTTGCGCCCGGGATTACGTCCCGGATCGTTAGACAAAAATCCGAAAACGAAAAGAGAAACAAAAAATATAACTACTGTATAAACAAATAGTTTAAGGGTAAGCGTAGAGTAATCTCCGAGGTCGTTACTAGAAATGGAATAGAATAAATTACAAATCAAAATGTTCATTTTTTGATACACACGGAGAAAAAGGGAGTCGAACCCCCGTTAGTTTAGACTTTTAAACCAAAACAATTTTCGAGACTGTCGCAATCGACCACTATGCCATTTCTCCAAAAAAATTGAATGGAATATTCCAAAGAAATTGAGAGTTCTGAATGGTTTTTCCACAAACCCTACTTTAAAGTAGGGTTTGTGGAAAAACCATTCAGAACTCTCAAATGGATCTATCGAAAACTCACAGAAGCTTGCCGAACAAAAGCTAAAAGGAAAAATAATAAAGGTATTATTGGCATCACATCCACAATCGGATCGAAAATAGCATACGCTTCAGGTGATTTAGCGAAAATACAGAAGGCATTCATCGAATGGGATCCCGTTTCTAAATAAATATTAAACATAACTAAGATTTTGATTCCCAATATTAGTACGAGAGTGAGATGGAAGATAAATAACAGAAACTACTAAGTATATCTTACTACAAGTTTGTTCAGCTTCAAAGTAATTAGAATTTTTCTCGCTCCATCAGCATCTTTATTAATAATATAATTATTGACAGGGACAAAAAAATACTGTTTTATACAAGTAGATATAAGAAAAATAAAAAAAATGATGGGGCGTAGCCAAGCGGTAAGGCAGCGGGTTTTGATCCCGTCATTCGGAGGTTCGAATCCTTCCGTCCCAGAAAAAATTTTTTATTAATTTGTCAACATTAAGGAAACAAATTGTCTGGTACGATATATATATATAATATATATATATATATATATTATATATATATATCCCTTCCCGCTCATACCATGGCATTATTTATACATTTTGGGATAGAAAAAAAATAGATTATTGAAAATAAAGAGATTTTTTTTATGAAATTAGCTCATTGGATGTATGCGGGACCTGCCCATATCGGAACCTTAAGGGTAGCTAGTTCTTTCAAAAATGTACATGCGATTATGCATGCCCCTCTGGGAGATGATTATTTCAATGTTATGCGTTCGATGCTAGAACGAGAAAGAGATTTCACCCCGGTTACTGCTAGTATTGTGGATCGACATGTATTAGCCCGAGGATCCCAAGAAAAAGTAGTGGATAATATTTCTCGCAAAGATAGAGAGGAACGTCCCAATTTAATTGTATTAACCCCAACCTGTACTTCGAGTATTCTACAGGAGGATTTACAAAACTTCGTTGACAGAGCTTCAACAATTTCTGATTCTGATGTAATACTTGCGGATGTTAATCATTATCGAGTTAATGAACTTCAAGCGGCTGATAGAACATTGGAGCAGGTTGTCCGATACTATTTAGATAAAGCTCGTCGACAAGGGACTTTGCAATTATCTCTGACGGATCGGCCATCAGCAAATATAATAGGTATTTTTACATTGGGTTTCCATAATCAACATGATTGTCGCGAATTAAAACGCTTATTAAAAGATTTAGGCATTGAAATAAATCAAGTAATTCCTGAGGGAGGTTCTGTGGAAAACCTTCATCAACTACCAAAAGCTTGGTTCAATTTAGTACCTTATCGTGAAGTTGGTTTAATGACAGCAAAATACTTGGAAAAAGAATTTGGAATGTCCTATATATCTACAACGCCCATGGGAGTTGTAGATATAGCGAATTGCATTCGACGAATAGAAGAACAAATAAATAAATTGTTTCCCGTTTCATTGAATAAAAAAGTTAATTACGAACCTTATATCAGTGAGCAAACCCGATTCATTTCGCAGGCCGCATGGTTCTCGAGATCTATAGATTGCCAAAATTTGACGGGTAAAAAGGCAGTTGTTTTTGGTGATGCGACTCATGCTGCTTCTATCACAAAGATTCTTGCTTGTGAAATGGGGATTCGTGTAGGTTGTGCGGGTACTTATTGCAAACACGACGAAGAATGGTTCAAAGAACAAGTTCGAAACTTTTGCGATGAAATACTTGTAACTGATGATCACACGGAAGTTGGGGATATGATTGCACGTATAGAACCTTCAGCCATCTTTGGGACCCAGATGGAACGTCACATTGGTAAACGTCTCGATATTCCTTGTGGAGTTATTTCTTCACCGGTTCATATTCAAAATTTTACTTTAGGTTACCGACCTTTTTTGGGCTATGAAGGTACTAATCAAATCGCAGATTTAGTTTATAATTCATTTACATTAGGGATGGAAGATCATCTTCTAGAAATTTTTGGTGGTCACGATACTAAAGAGGCTATTACTAAATCTTTGTCGACAGATAGTGATTTAACCTGGAATCCAGAAAGTCAGTTAGAATTAAATAAAATTCCTGGTTTTGTTAGAGGTAAAATAAAAAGAAATACGGAGAAATTTGCACGACAAAATGGTATTGTTAACATCACAGTAGAAACTATGTATGCTGCCAAAGAAGCATCGAACGCTTAGCTTTAGATATCTCTGTCGAGCGAATTTCATTAATTAAAATAATTGATGTTTGCTTTATTCGTTTAAAAACTAAATTATGGAATTATAATCATTATAATTTAAGATTATCAATATCTCTGTCAGGATCTATGATATAAGTAAATTTACGATATATTTGAAATTATCGAATCAATAATACTTGTAAACGACTACCTAATAAATGAAAATCCAAATATATAATTATGAATCTCTATCTTGGTTCCATACAATTACTTTTTTATTATCCAGTTTCATCTTTTCTTTTATATATATATTTGGTGGTTCCCGTCCCAAAAATAAATGCTATAAGCATAAATTCTATTTATTCTCGATTTATATCGAAATTGATGATAGATAGAGAAAAAAATTTCTAGCAAAGTTAAAATTTTTGATTAATCTAGTTTTCTAAATTTTTGAGCTGAATATTTCATATATATGAATTGACAAAATCAATCGGCATCACTATAATTCGAAGTGTCAATATTTATTTTATCTCATCCTATAATTAGGATGAGATAAAAACTATAAGGAAGGGTTGCTAACTCAATGGTAGAGTACTCGGCTTTTAAGTGCGACTTGGATTTTTTCACATGTGGATGAAGTAGATTCATTCAAACCTTTGACAAGGTTTGTAACATCACGACTAATCCTAGAAGGAAACTTTTTGGAGAAAACAGCATGTCGTTTTCAATCAATTAGAGTTAATGGATAAAGCTGAATTGCTTAAATCATGAGTAGAGTGAGAACCAGCTTCTGTTTCAAAATCTTGTATCGAAACATTTCCTTTATACAAACTGATCAAGTTGTTAAAAGCTTTTTTGTATAGTCAATATGTTATGTAAGGAAAAAATTTTATTATTTATAAATAGTGAAATTTTTACTCAAAATGAATCCTAAATACTCGAACGAATGTGTATAAATTACCTGTGTGCTGACTGATTCAAATCCAAACTTTTATTAAGTCAGGAGAACAATCTTTTGGGTCAAAAAAATAAAAAATTTTCGTTCCAGAACAGATTGAACCATGTATTTATTATCTTCATCATTCCCTACCCCAGTGAAAGAATTTATATGAGTAACATCACAAAAATATCTATAAATAGGGAATTCCAAAGAATTGAAAAAAATAGTTTTTGGGAACAACACTTTTTATATCCAATTTTTTTCAGAGAAGACTTTTACGGAATTGCTTATAATCATTTTGTGGATAACCGAAACTATCGAAAAAATAAAGTTTATGGGTTTAATAATCATTTGAATTTTCTGACTCTGAAACGTTTAATCAGAAAATTACGCCGATCCAACTATTCATGGATCGATTCTGATCAATCTACTAATAGATTTCAAATTGTTCAAGAAATTTTCATAATTGTTTTCAATTCTATCTCTTCAATCGAATCCGAATTAGTTCCAAAAAAAACGAATAAATGGGAAAGTAACCAATCCTTACATTCAATATTTCCTTTTATGGAAGACAAGTTTTATAATTCTACTATTTACTTGGACATTACAATACCATATTGTTTTCATACAGAAATTTTGATTCGACTTTTTCGCAAACATGTTTCAGATACTTCGTTCTCACATTTTTCGAGACTATTACTTCATCAAAAAGAAAATGTAGCATTTTCACCTTCAGAGTCTTTTTCGCGCAAAAATGAATTTTATAACTCGTTGTGGAATTTTGAGATTCATAAATTTGAATATTCATTGATCGATATGTGGGAACAAATTTATAATTATCCATCTACCTCATTTCGGTTTTATGTTGATCAAACCAATTTTTTACGAAAAATCAAATATATTTTAGATTCAAAACAAGCATATAGTGAACCTACGAATAAGAGTATTGAGAAGACCTATTCGATTCATTATGCAAGATACGAAAATACTTTGATTGTAAGTACAAATGGAAATTTAAACTTATTTGTTGAGAATTGGACTCTTTTTTTTATTACTTTCTGGGAAAAATATTTTCATTTATGGTCCGAACCTTGTCGAGTAAGTGGAAAAGATTTCTCGAAAAATACTGTTTGTTTCTTGGGATATCTTCTGCGTATTGAAAGCAACAGTAGGTCGATTCAAATTCAATTAGTAGATAATTCCATTGATGCCGATTTAACTACAAAAGAATTTTGTACAATCGTTCCCATTGTGCCATTAATCAGATTATTAGCTAGAGAAAAATTTTGTGATACTTCTGGACGCCCTATTTGCAGAATGTCCTGGACAACTCTGACGGATCATGAAATTTTTGAACGATTCGATCAAATAATACGAAATATTTTCTTCCATTATAGTGGGGCGGTAGGGAAGAAGGGATTATATCAATTACACTATATTCTTCGATTTTCCTGTGCTAAAACTTTAGCATGTAAGCATAAGAGCACTATACGAACGGTTTGGAAAAAATATGGTTCAAACTTCTCCGAAAAATCGGTTTATTTGAAAAAACCACAATTGGTTTCATGGCGTATTCATGAAAAAAAAAATTGGTATTTGAATATTATTCAAATGAATTATTTGGCTCATTCTCCGCGAAAATTCGAAAATGTGAGGAATTTCTGAGGATAAATAAGATACATGTAGAGAGCCGTATGCAATTAAAATTGCAAGTACGGTTTGGGAAGAGATTTCCATTGGTCATGACAAAATGGATTTATCTACTTCATCCGACTAGTTCCGGGTTCGATCCCCGGGCAACCCATAGCAAAAACCTTTTTTATTAAATATTTCAATATCGGTTGACATAATAATTTAATATGTGTAATACTATATTTAACAAGTTAAATTATTTGGGAAATTTCTTATTACTTTAAAAACCAAGTTTTACCATGCGTGCAACTTTAGAAAGACGCGAAAGCGCAAGCATTTGGGGTCGCTTCTGCGATTGGATTACTAGCACTGAAAACCGTTTATATATCGGATGGTTCGGTGTAGTGATGATTCCTACTCTACTAACAGCAACTTCTGTATTTATTATCGCTTTCATTGCAGCTCCTCCAGTAGATATCGACGGTATCCGTGAACCTGTATCTGGATCTCTTTCATATGGAAATAACATCATTTCTGGTGCTATTATTCCTACTTCTGCAGCAATCGGTTTACATTTTTATCCTATTTGGGAAGCAGCTTCTGTAGACGAATGGTTATACAATGGTGGTCCTTATGAACTTATCGTTCTTCATTTCTTACTTGGTGTAGCTTGCTACATGGGTCGTGAGTGGGAACTTAGTTTTCGTTTGGGCATGCGTCCTTGGATCGCTGTTGCATACTCAGCACCTGTTGCTGCTGCTACCGCAGTTTTCTTAATTTATCCAATTGGTCAAGGAAGCTTCTCCGACGGTATGCCTCTAGGTATTTCTGGTACTTTCAATTTCATGATCGTATTCCAAGCTGAACATAATATCCTTATGCATCCGTTCCACATGTTGGGCGTTGCTGGTGTATTCGGCGGCTCTCTATTTAGTGCTATGCATGGTTCTTTGGTAACTTCTAGTTTAATCAGAGAAACTACCGAAAATGAATCTGCTAACGCAGGTTACAAATTTGGTCAAGAAGAAGAAACTTATAACATTGTAGCAGCTCACGGTTATTTTGGTAGATTAATCTTCCAATACGCGAGCTTTAACAATTCTCGTTCATTACATTTCTTCTTAGCTGCTTGGCCAGTTGTAGGTATCTGGTTCACTGCTTTGGGTATTAGCACCATGGCATTCAACTTGAACGGTTTCAACTTCAACCAATCTGTAGTTGATAGTCAAGGTCGTGTTATTAACACTTGGGCTGATATTATCAACCGTGCTAACCTTGGTATGGAAGTTATGCATGAACGTAATGCTCACAATTTCCCTCTAGATTTAGCTGCTATTGAAGCTCCTGTTACTAACGGTTAATACTTTGAGCTAAATTCTGACCCTAAAAAAACTATAAATTTTTTGAAGCGGAGAGAAAAACTAGAAAATAATGATCTTTAGGAGTAAAATCCTAAAGATCATTATTTTGGTATGAAGGAACAAAGGGGGTGGACGTAGCCAAGTGGATTAAGGCAGTGGATTGTGGATCCTCCATTCGCGGGTTCAATTCCCGTCGTCCGCCCAAAATATAAATTGCTCTTTTCACAAAAGCCAAAATGCATTTTGCGGAAAGTATATTTCGTACGGTCTCTCAGTACCCCCTTCCTTTTTCTTCAGGCCGTATCTTTTACTTCCATAATCATTTGGGAGAGATCTAAAGAAATTTTCATTGGTTCAATATTCTTATTATTTTACTTTGTAACCAAACATATTCTGGAAACAAAATTCCTTTACAAGTGCTGTCTATATATGAAGTGTCGACAGGTACGAACTTGGGACAATTCCAAATTTTTTACTGTGCTCCATTCATCCGTGACTATAAAAAACTAACAAAATGATAAGTCTAAGTTTATATTATTGTCCAGATTTTGATAAAATATAAATATTTTTTCAAAACTTCCTCATTCTATAACAACATTCTGTTCCCCAACTTCTATAGATAGTTTTCTAAAAAGAAGGTTTTGGGTAGATATTCCCGAAAAAGTTTAATAAAATATTTGTTATTGTTTCAATAATGAAAAGATTACTATAAAGAAAGAAGAAAATTACAGTAACTTGATATCAAAATAGTTTTTTAATCAGTTGACGTGAGCCTTTCTTTATGCCATTATGGAGAGGGGGGTGACACATAAGTTAAAATATGAAGTTGAAATAAATTTGTAAGAAATAAGGATATCATTTTCGTCATGGTCAAAAATCTGTGCAAATTGGTTCGTGAATAAACAAAAATTATACAATGTTTTTGTATATCAAAAAAAAAAATTCTAAACTTTCTTAATAATGTTTTGAAATATTCCAAAGATAGAAATTATTTGTTCGGAATTTCAATAAAGAAATATATTTATTAGTAAAATCTCATCTAACTGTTGCAAAACAATGAAACAAAAATTACCAGAAGAAAAATCTTCAGATAAAAAATTATATTTGAATGAAATAGGAAAAACTAAAATTTTATTAGATTCGTGGGCAAAATGTAGTTTAATAAAATTATTAATCGCAAAATTTTTTAATAAGAAAGAAATTGTTAATTCACCCAATTTCCAAATTATTACTTTATTTATTGATTTACGTGATTCGAAAAAGAATAAAAATTTCATAGTAAATAGTTTAATATTGTTTGCATTACCTGTCTTTTTTTCCACCTACTGTTCGAACAGTATAAGCCTTGTCGAAACTAACAATTTTGCTTTGAGGAAGGTTCATAGACAAAACCTTTTGAGCAAAAACTATATAGGTATTTATAAAAAATATTTTCAAAAGTTTAATCAAAATTTTGATATTTTTTTGCATAATATTTTTCGCGGAAGGAAGAAAAAATTATGTCTATATGAGTCTTTCAATATTTTTACGGGTCTCAATAATCAAATATTTTTCGAAGAAATAAATCATTCATTTAGGAAGGAAATGAATGAGTTAATTCATAATCCAGATCTTTCCAAAAATTTTTTAGATTATTATTTATCTACGAAAGAAAATCAAGATTACTTGTGGGCGAGAAAACAAATTCTTCGAAATTTAGAGAATTGGGGCGAATCTCCAGAAAGTTTAGTTCAATCTTCTTTTCGATTGAAAGAGGGAAGGAATTTATATCTTTCGAACTATATGAAAGTCTATCTATGGCAATTTCTTACAAAAAATTATCGTCAATGGGATTGGGATAAAGTTGAACGAAAATTTTTGACTGAAAAAACTTTTCACTATTTTCATAGCAAACCAAATAATACCAAATTATGGTTAACCTTAGAAAATATCCTATCAGATGCTACATATAAATTTTCTAAGTATTTGGCACATAGAACGCGAGAATTCAATATTCAAATAAGGAAGGGAAATTCTCTGACCGGGGGAACAAAAAAGCATATTGATCTTTTTGACCCGGATTATGATGTTAGTAGGGCGTTCGGAAGGAACTTCCAATTTAATCATTTCAATCAATTTCATGATTCGCATGTTTATAATTATAATACTTTTGATTGGGCAAATAGGATGCTCTACCTGAAATATGAGGCAAGTTCAAAGCCTGTACTTTTAGAACGAACGTTTTTGAAAAAATCTCTATCTTTAGTGAAGGGTGGGCCAAAAAAACATTTTGACTCTCCTAAAAACATATTAATTGATAACTATATCAGAAAAAATTTGTTTTCAGAACGAAAAATGAAAAAAGTAAATCCTAATTCTTTTCTTTTTCCTGAACTATTATTGATGGACGAATCCATACGAAATATTATTTCAATAAAAATATTTACTAGATTTTTCGAGAATCTGAAAAAATTTGCTCGTTCAAAAAAGAATATTGAATCCGATGATTCTAAAACAATTTCATGGAAGTTACGAAAATATCATTCAAATTTTTTACGAAACTATTTCCTTCCTTTTAATTCTGCATACAATGTAATTTATCAAAATTCTTTGTTCACGAAGGGAATTTGGTATGGACTAAGGAACAGATATAACCGACTATTAATAAGAATTTTGAATTCACTACTACTTTTTTCGGAATTGAAAAAAAAAAAATTATTGATAAGTTGTCTTGGATCAAAGGAAAATTTACTAATAAAAACTGATGAATTAAATACAGTGATGGATCGGTCAAATGGGAATGAGGAAAATCCAAACTTTTTTAATAAAATGTTATTGATGCTCGGAGAAAATAGTGACAAATCCATAAAAAGTTATTGCAGCTACTATAATAACTTATTCAATAAATTACCTGTAAAGGTTTTAGATTCCGGAGGGATCTACGAAAATTATATATTCCATAAATATTCGATATCTTGGAAAAGATTTGTTAGAAAAAGTTTTATTTATAATGTCGAGAATGCGAAATTCCAAAACCCAGGTTTTGAAACTTCCCACTGGTTGTGTGAGAGAGAGAATTCATCAGAAACATTTGTCCCTTATAACCTTCTCATGAAGCTAGAATTAGTTAGAATTTTGAAAGAATATTTCCAAAATTCAGGTTCGAAAAATATTGAAAAAATTTTCAATTCGTTACAAATTTCTACTAATATTCGTAGTAATGATATGAAACAAAAAATTTTATCGTCCCGAGCCTCAATACAAAATTTTGAACTTAATGATACAAATATTAAAAATTTATTGGATGATACATCGATTAATGAAACAATAAATGATGAGATTGTCATGGATTCATCAACTATGTTTTATACTAAAAATCATATTTTACTAGACTGGATCAGAAACAGAAAATTCTTTTTGAATTCGAATTTAAAATTTCATTTTGATAATTCCCTAATAAACTTTGACTCGAATCATAAAGAAAATTTTTTGGTTTATTGGAAAGAAATAAATACTGAGAATAATATAATTATCTATTCGGAGTTATTAAAAAATTTCTTGAAATACGATCGATTGAACGAAATTTCTATTGATAAAAGATCTCAGTTTCTTGGAGAGAAAGAAATATCTCAAATTGTTCAATCAAAATCAAATAAATTTTCAGTATTTGAAATATTTACTAATAAGTTTGATAAAACGAAATTTAGGTCTTTCCATGCTCCTTGCGAAAACATATTGGAACGAACCAAGTTCAATTTTCCAACAAATTCAAAAAAGGATTTTCCGGAACAGAAAAAAAATGAACTTGAGAAACCTGAAACTATATTTACTAATGAAAAATTTGAAATAGAAGAAATTGGTACAGGGATTTTACCCGATTTGAATAATGTAAAAATAAAAGAGTATTTTAACATACTAAAATCCGAAACTTTTATTAGAAACATAAAAATAAACAATTTAATTTTCCAATTGATAAATAAAATTTATGTATCGCCGATTCCAAAATATTCAAGATTCATAAATTTAGGAAACGAGATCGAAAGAGAAATATTAATACAAACAGATAAAGTATATGAAAGGTCTAATAACATTGACATCTTTCATTGTTTTGAGGGAAATGTTTCAGTCAGAGATGATAATTACACGGATTGGTTTTTCACATCTGAATGGTGGGAATATAATATTCATATATTTAGGGAAATATTACGCAAACGTTTTGTAATAATTGGTTCCTATTTCGAATACTTTCTAAATATTAGTATTAAGCTTGTACAGAAAAATCTATCAAACTTATATAAAGAAAGAAAAAGTTTATATACTGTAAATTTGGGACGAAAATCACGTTTCTCATTCGAGTATACAGAAAAAAATATAGTCCATTTCTTATGGTCTGATTCATATCTAATAAATAATTTCAATAATTTACAGTGGGCTATTCTTAGTTCAATTGCTTTCGTCTTCCTATTCTATCAAAATTCTTTTTCTATTTTTATAGGTTCTGATTGCATCGATTTATGGAAATATTTCGAAAATATAAAATATTTAACAGATACTTCACGAGCTTTTTATTTCACCGAATTATTACATCGTAATAAAATACAATTGGGGAGAACGGAAAACTTACTAATTTCTTTTTTTAGTAATTTGAAGCATTATGCAAAAAATATTCGATTTTATTTATTAACAAAAAAAAATTTGAATAACTGGTTAATAAATAATAAAAGTTTAGATCTTTCGCGTCGGAAGCGAAACCTATTGGTTCAATCTTTGATTACATCTACACGAATAAAAGAATACGGATTTGAATCCTATTTTCAACTAAAAATATTAAATAATCAATTATTTGGATACCAAAAGAATCCTCAACAGGGACTTTCCTACATTCGATATGTAAGTAAAATGTTTGAAAAAAATCTGGTTAATTCCTCGTTCCATCTAGCAGATAAATGGATTTTTTTCGCTTCCTTACAGAAAATAATTTCTTCACAAAGTTTACAGCAAACGAAAAAATTTGATCCGAAATTTCAAAAAATACCAATATCACTTCAATTGGGACTCTCTTGGTCAAAAGGAATTTTATTGATAGGTCCTGTAGAGAGTGGACGTTCATATTTGATAAAAAATTTAGCAGCTGATTGTTCTGTTCCTCCATTAGGAATATCTATAAACAAACTTATGTATAATAAACCTGATATTATAACAGAAAGTTGGATGAATATTTTAATCGAGAGTCTGCGAAGACTAAATCTTACTTTGGATTTAGCAAGAGGAATGTCACCATGCCTAATCTGGATACGAAATATACATGAATTGGATGTTAATCGTCCAACTCAAAATATTGAATCGGATCCAACTTTCTTACTGGGTATTTTACTAAAGCATTTTCAGATTAACTCTTTAGGAACTCGAACTAAAAACAATATAGTTATGATTGCTTCAACTCATGTCCCGGAAAAAGTTGATCCATCTTTAATTTCGCCAGATCGATTGGATAGAATACTAAATATTAGATTATTAAATACTTATCAACGTAAAAATCAGTTTCCAATTTTGCTGAAGAGAAACAATCTTCAATTGAAAAAAAATTTGTCATATTTTAACGAGTTTGGTTCCAGGACTCTGGGATACAATATGAGAGATTTATTAGCTCTTACTAATGAAATTTCGTTAATAGGTCTGACAAAAAATGAATCATTTGTTTATGACGAGATTATGAAATTAGCGTTCCATAGACAAGTTTTTGGATCCAGCCATACAAATAGTAAACCCAATCACAAGCAGAACTTTAAAATCTTACTTTATAAAATAGGAAGAGCAATTATACAAAATATTATGATAGAAGGTTCAACTATAAATCCTTTAAATATCAATAATTATTTATGGAAAAAAAATTTCTATTATTTATCCAAATGGTATTTAGAACCTTCCATGGATGATTCAATTATAAAAGAATCCACAATTTTAGTTCATGTTTTAGTTTGTTTAGCTGGGGCGGCTGCCCGGGATTCTTGGTCTTTGTTGGAAAAAGACTCTCATACTTCAATTTCCCTTGATAAATCAATTGAGAATGATTTAGATTTAGCTTTCAGTATTTTAGAAACGTTTTCCAGTGATTTTCCTTGGTTAGAAACATGTAAAACTCCATTTTTTGATTATGGAAAGAAAGAACCAAAAATATTTCTAACAAAAAATTTTTTTAATATTATGCATAGCGGAATATTTGCCGTAGCAAATAAAAGCATTATAAATACTCAAACCAATTCTCAATATGAATCCGTATTCTCTAGAAATAAAATTCCGAACCAAAAAATTTGTGAATTTAAGAATACTGCATGGTCGCCCAGATTCTGGCGATTGAACTTTTCTAGGAGTCACTTATTTGATTGGATAAAAAGACCTAACGATTTTGAATCTTTCCATACTTTAGCATTTATAGAAAAAAAAAATGTAGATAGAAAAAATCGACACGGTCAAATTACGGGTAAGAAAAAGGAACAACTTTTTTATGAGAGGATTTTACCCAGAGTACGAAAACGAAATGTTGAAGAATTGGAATCTCAATTTGAAAATATTCTATTGGAAGAGCAATTTGAAATACTAGGGTTTTTTGGATCATCAACACAGTACCAGATGGAATATCAATTAGATAGTAAACAGAAATTATTTATTGGAAAACGGATTCTCTGGGACCCCACAGGTTCATTTTCCCAAAACCGTCACTTTGTTTTTTCACGTAGCGAGTTTTTCACGGATGAAGAAATGTTGAGAAGACTTTATATTACTTACGGGGTTAGAAGAGAACGAGAACAATCCCTTTCGAGTCATAGAATTAAAGGGTTTTTTATTTGCCGCGGATACAACAAAGAGTTAATTAATAAATTATCGGTTCGTTGGTGGAATCAATTACCAACGGATCGTAGGGAGAATATTCATACGTTAAAACGGATTGAAAAGATAGGGATTCGTTTGAAACGTCCTCAAATTTTTACTCCAGTCTATCTTTATCAACGTTGGTTAATCGAAAATATACCCGGAAAGTTTTCTCGCCTCGACTTATTGACTCATCGAGATAGATGGATTAGAATCAATAAATTATTGTTGAATGATTCTTTCACTTACAATATTCTTTTAGAAAGTTATCAATATTTATTTGAATTTTTCTTATTGAACAGAGTATTATTAACTCAGATCACTAAAATGTTATTGAGAAAAAAATGGATTTTCCAAAATGAAATTGTAGGTATGATCGATAATATCAAAAAGAAGAAAAATTAGTCACGAGGGAAAATCGAAAAGTATATGTATCAACAAATATATATAGTATTTTTATGGAGTCGGGATTGACGGGGCTCGAACCCGCAACTTCCGCCTTGACAGGGCGGTACTCTAACCTATTGAACTACAATCCCATTTTAGTCACTTCATTAATAATTTGGTTGAAAAATGTTTGATTTTTTTATTCTTAATCAGAGACGAACATTACACGTATATGCAAAAGAGAACTCAAATTTGTTATTGAATTAATTCTTTACTAAATCTCATTGAAAAATAATGAATCAATCTTGGGTCGAGCTGGATTTGAACCAGCGTAGGCAGTGCCAGCGGATTTACAGTCCGTCCCCATTAACCACTCGAGCATCGACCCAGATGGAAATATCGTTTCCATCCGAAATTTCAAGGAACACATATTAATTATACAAAGGAGGCTTGTATTACCCCCAGGGGAATTCGAATCCCCGTCGCCTCCTTGAAAGAGAGATGTCCTGGGCCACTAGACGATGGGGGCTCAATTTCCTATTCTTATATTACTTAATTTATTACTTACTGTCAATAGATTCTCCGTAATTAAAATTGTCAAATTTTGATTACGGAGAATCTATTTTGTTGATGGGGCAATATTGGAAATACCAATTATTCATTTTTCTTGATATCGAAATCGAAAATAAATATTACTCAATATTTTTTAGATTAAGGGGTAATTTATATGGGTATTCTTGTTGACAAAATATGCAAATCTTTAGGTAATTCGAAAATTCTTGATCGTATAAGTTTATATGTACCGGAATTCTCTTTAATAGCGCTGTTAGGCCCGTCAGGTTCTGGAAAATCTAGTTTATTACGAATTATTGCAGGTCTCGATACTTGTGATCACGGAGACATATGGTTACATGGTAGAAAGATGACTAATGTTTCTATACAATATCGAAAGATCAGTTTTGTGTTCCAACACTATGCACTTTTCAAACATATGACCGTTTATGATAATATATCTTTTGGACTTCAATTACGAAAATTATCATCCCGAAAAATAAAAAATAAAGTAAATGATTTATTGAACTGTTTAAGAATTGCTGATATAGCTCTCCAATATCCATCACAACTTTCTGGTGGGCAAAAACAACGTGTTGCCCTCGCTAGAAGTTTAGCAACTCAACCTGATTTTCTTTTGCTGGATGAACCTTTTAGTGCATTGGATGGTGAATTACGTCGACATTTGAGAAAATGGTTGAAACGATATTTGCAGGATAACAAAATAACGACAATTATGGTCACTCATGATCAAGTCGAGGCTATTTCGATGGCTGACGAAATCATCATTTTGAGCCAGGGTCGTTTGGTACAACAAGGGAAGCCTAAAAAACTTTATGATCAACCAATTAATTATTTCGTTGGCTTCTTTCTAGGTCCCCTAATTGAAATTCCGAAATTAACTGAATCAAAGACCCTAAAAAAGGGATCGATAAATTCACAAGATTTAGCTTCTGATCCAATATGGATAGAAATATTTGCTGATAGATCAATACATAAATATCGATTTTTCTTAAGACCCTATGAATTCTGCATAGGATCGACAGAAATAGATTTCGATTCAACACCCGCTCGAATTGAAACTATTATTTATAAGAAGACATTTATTCAACTTAATGTGTCTGTAACCTCTTTCTCATGGAATCTAACAATCCCAATAGGTTATCATGCTTTTCAGGATTTACATCTCCAATCTTTCATCCAAGAAATTTATATAAAACCTCGAATCAAAGTTTTTTTACGAGCTTATTCCACATTAACAAGTTAAAGAAGTTTCTACTCTTTCATTGAGTTGACTATACTATATATTAGTATATTCATATACTAATATATAGTATGGCTTTCTCTCTCAACTATTATTATTTCAACCACTATCCGCCCCTTTAACTCAGTGGTAGAGTAACGCCATGGTAAGGCGTAAGTCATCGGTTCGAATCTGGTAAGGGGCTCCGAAAAAAATAAAGCGAAATAAATCGATTAATCTTTTGATTTATAAAGATTAGTCATAAAATTTTAACATTAGTTAACTTAACTTATAATCTCTTTCAAAAATTTGCTATTATAATATTAACATTTATTTTAATGTTAGAAATATATGTGTTGTACACCTTAACCAAATAATTATATAAGTATTAAATAGAAAAATGCCAAACTAGAGCAATTCAAATTAGTAACTTTCGATTTCATCTCTATCGTGATAAAATAGAATGAGAACCTTTTTCCGTTCGGTAAAATTCAGTTTTACTTATTATAAATTGATATTGAAGTTTTTCTATACATTTCTTTTAACGATCAAGATATGATTTCATAAACAAGAAATTTCTTCCTCGAGAATATTGGAGAGAAAAAAGTAAAATTATTAGGTGCGGGATATATATGCAGGATTGTAATAAACAAAGAAAAGAAAAGTTTACCTATTTTTTGGATTCATCCAATTCTCAAATTTGGGAGGAAGATTATCATAAATGAATGAATATATATTTCTATTCATATTTATACGTTAATGTTTTTCTTTTTTAGGTACTTAAAAATAATTGAAGTAACTTAACAGGAGAATCGTTATGACTATATCTATTGGAAAGCCTTCCAAAGAACCAAAAGGTTTATTTGATAGCATGGATGACTGGTTAAGGAGGGACCGTTTCGTTTTCGTAGGTTGGTCCGGTCTATTGCTTTTCCCTTGTGCATATTTTGCTTTAGGTGGATGGTTTACAGGTACAACTTTTGTAACTTCATGGTACACTCATGGATTAGCTAGTTCTTATTTGGAAGGATGTAATTTCCTTACTGCTGCCGTCTCTACTCCAGCTAATAGTTTAGCACATTCTTTATTATTATTATGGGGACCAGAAGCACAGGGAGATTTTACACGTTGGTGTCAATTAGGCGGTTTATGGACTTTTGTAGCCCTTCACGGTTCTTTCGCTTTGATAGGTTTCATGCTACGCCAATTCGAGCTTGCACGATCCGTTCAATTACGTCCCTATAATGCAATTGCATTCTCTGGTCCGATAGCAGTTTTTGTATCTGTTTTCTCAATCTACCCCTTGGGTCAATCGGGTTGGTTTTTTGCACCGAGTTTCGGTGTTGCCGCAATTTTCAGATTCATACTATTTTTTCAGGGTTTTCATAATTGGACTTTGAATCCTTTTCATATGATGGGAGTTGCAGGGGTTTTGGGAGCAGCTCTTTTATGCGCTATTCATGGTGCTACCGTTGAAAACACTCTATTTGAAGACGGTGATGGTGCAAATACATTCCGTGCTTTCAACCCGACCCAATCAGAAGAAACCTACTCTATGGTTACTGCTAATAGATTTTGGTCCCAAATTTTTGGTGTTGCTTTTTCCAACAAACGCTGGTTACATTTCTTCATGTTATTCGTACCAGTAACTGGGTTATGGATGAGCGCTATAGGGGTTGTTGGGTTAGCTTTAAATTTACGTGCATATGATTTTGTTTCTCAAGAAATTCGTGCAGCAGAAGATCCTGAATTTGAAACTTTTTATACCAAAAATATTCTATTGAATGAAGGTATTCGAGCTTGGATGGCAGCTCAAGATCAGCCTCATGAAAACCTTGTATTCCCCGAGGAGGTTTTACCACGTGGAAACGCTCTCTAATGGAACTTTAGCTTTGGGTGGTCGAGATCAAGAAACCACAGGTTTTGCTTGGTGGGCTGGTAATGCTAGACTTATTAACTTATCCGGTAAATTACTTGGTGCGCACGTAGCTCATGCCGGATCAATCGTTTTCTGGGCCGGCGCAATGAATTTATTTGAAGTAGCTCATTTTGTTCCAGAAAAACCTATGTATGAACAAGGATCAATTTCACTTCCTCATTTAGCAACCTTAGGTTGGGGGGTAGGTCCTGGTGGAGAGATTATAGATACTTTCCCATATTTTGTATCTGGAGTTCTTCACTTAATCTCTTCTGCTGTATTAGGTTTTGGAGGAATCTACCATGCATTGATTGGACCAGAAACTTTGGAAGAATCTTTTCCTTTTTTTGGTTATGTGTGGAAAGATAAAAATAAAATGACAACTATTTTGGGAATTCACCTAATCTTATTAGGTGCTGGTGCTTTTCTGTTAGTATTCAAAGCTTTATATTTCGGTGGTATATATGATACTTGGGCTCCGGGTGGTGGGGACGTGCGAAAAATAACTAACCTAACGCTTAGTCCAAGTGTAATATTTGGTTATTTACTTAAATCACCCTTTGGTGGAGAAGGGTGGATCGTTAGTGTAGATAATCTTGAAGATATCATCGGAGGGCATATTTGGCTCGGTCTAATTTGTATTTTTGGTGGAATTTGGCATATACTAACAAAACCTTTTGCTTGGGCGCGCCGTGCTTTAGTATGGTCTGGAGAAGCTTACTTATCCTATAGCTTAGGAGCTATAGCCGTTTTTGGTTTCATTGCATGTTGCTTTGTTTGGTTCAATAATACGGCTTATCCTAGCGAGTTCTATGGGCCTACTGGCCCAGAAGCTTCTCAAGCTCAAGCTTTTACTTTTTTAGTAAGGGATCAACGTCTTGGGGCAAATGTAGGTTCGGCACAAGGACCTACTGGTTTGGGCAAATACATCATGCGTTCGCCAACAGGAGAAATTATTTTTGGCGGAGAAACTATGCGTTTCTGGGATCTGCGTGCTCCATGGTTGGAATCGTTGAGAGGTCCAAATGGTCTGGATCTAAGTAAATTGAAAAAAGATATTCAACCATGGCAAGAACGACGATCTGCTGAATATATGACTCATGCCCCTTTAGGCTCACTCAATTCTGTAGGGGGGGTAGCTACTGAAATTAACGCTGTTAATTATGTATCTCCCCGAAGTTGGTTATCAACATCTCATTTTGTATTAGGCTTCTTCTTCTTTGTCGGCCATTTATGGCATGCAGGAAGAGCACGTGCTGCAGCTGCTGGGTTTGAGAAAGGAATCGATCGTGATTCTGAACCAGTTCTTTCAATGACACCTCTTAATTAAGAGTTAATATCGAATGAGGAAGCAAGTAAAAAAGATATTACATTTTCAATATTTTTTTTACTTGCGACTGTATTTTGGAAAAATGAAAGGAAAGAGAGGGATTCGAACCCTCGATAGTTCTGAAACCATATCGGTTTTCAAGACCGACGCCATGAACCACTCGGCCATCTTTCCGAAATGAATGCGAATAAAATTAAGTTATTGATTTTATTAAGATATTATTCAATAATATAAACTTCTTTATATTATTATTATTTCGAATAATGATTATGATAATAATAATTATTATTACAATAAAACTTGGAGAATCACAACTATGACTATAGCTTTCCAGTTGGCTGTATTTGCATTAATTGCTATTTCATTCCTATTAGTTATTGGTGTACCCGTCGTATCAGCCTCTCCCGGTGGTTGGGTAAGTAATAAAAACGTTGTTTTTTCGGGTGCCTCATTATGGATCGGTTTAGTTTTTTTAGTCGGTATTCTCAATTCTTCTATCTCTTAAAAGTTTTCTAATTTTAGTTTATATACTATTTATTATAGAATCCAAAAATTTTTTAAGCAAGTGCTTTAAACGGAACCATATATATACCTATCTATATTTTCTCTATATCTATATATAGATATAGATAGGTATATAATAAGTTAAGTGCGGGTATAGTTTAATGGTAAAATTCCTCCTTGCCAAGGAGAAAACGCGGGTTCGATTCCCGCTACCCGCCTCAAATGAATATGAGAAATATAGAAAAAATACAATATGGCGGAGACAGGATTCGAACCTGTGACCTCAAGGTTATGAGCCTTGCGAGCTACCAGACTGCTCTACCCCGCGTTTATGTATAAAACATATATAGTCCTTCTACAAGATATTATGCAAGTCATAACCCCCCTCTAGGGGGGGGTTAAATACTTAAATTTTTACCAACTAGATTTAATGACTCCTGGCAATAAACATGCGTGAGCCATTTCACGAAGTAGATGTCTGGATAAACCGAAATCGCGGTAATTGGCCCCAGGTCTGCCAGTGATTGAACAACGGCGATGCAGACGACTAGGTGCACTATTCCGAGGTAAGGATTGTAATTTCCTACGAATTTCCCACCTTTTCTCTAATGGGAAAGTTTTATCAATACTTTTTTTTAGCGAGTCACGTATAAAATGATATTTTTTTTCCAATTTCTGTCTCTTTTTCTCTCTTTGAATAAGACCTTTCCTTGCCATAATTATTTTATTAATAAAAAAAATTTCAAATTCTGAATTCGATAGTAAATTAGCCAAATCTGCCAGATGTGGAAGCGATTGGGAAAGCAGCATAGGTGAATACATATCCTACAGAGAAATGAGTTAATCCAACCAATCTTGCTTGAACAATAGAGAGAGCTACTGGCTTGTCCTTCCATCGAACTAAATTGGCTAAAGGAGTACGTTCATGAGCCCAAGCTAAGGTTTCAATAAGTTCTTGCCAATATCCACGCCAAGATATAAGAAACATGAATCCGGTAGCCCAAACAAGATGCCCAAAAAGAAACATCCATGCCCAAACAGATAAACTATTCATTCCGAACGGGTTATATCCGTTAATCAATTGGGACGAATTTAACCACAAATAATCTCTTAACCAACCCATTAAATAGGTTGAAGATTCATTGAACTGTGCTACATTTCCCTGCCATAGAGTTATATGTTTCCAATGCCAATAAAAAGTGACCCAGCCAATAGTATTTAACATCCAAAAAACTGCTAAATAGAAAGCATCCCAAGCGGAAATATCACAAGTACCCCCTCGACCGGGTCCATCACAAGGAGAACTATAACCAAATTCTTTTTTATCCGGCATCAATTTGGACCCACGTGCATCTAACGCGCCTTTAACCAAAATTAGTGTAGTTGTATGTAAACCTAAAGCAATAGCGTGATGAACTAAGAAATCTCCAGGACCAATTGTTAGGAATAATGAGTTACTATTATCATTGATCGCTTCTAACCACCCAGGTAACCATAAACTCTGGCCGGCATTAAAAGCTGGACTATTCGTGGATGATAAGAACACATCAAAACCATACAATGCTTTACCGTGAGTAGCTTGTATCCATTGGGCAAAGACGGGTTCGATTAAAATTTGTTTCTCCGGGGTACCGAAGGCGAGCATCGCATCATTATGAACATAAAGTCCTAATGTATGGAAACCCAAGAATAAACTGGCCCAACTCAAATGAGATATTATAGCTTCTTTATGTTCCAACATTCTGGCCAACACATTATCCTTATTTTGTTCAGGATTGTAGTCTCTAATAAAGAAAATAGCTCCGTGAGCGAAAGCACCTGTCATGATGAACCCAGCAATATATTGATGATGGGTATATAAAGCAGCTTGAGTTGTAAAATCTTGTGGAAGAAACGCATACGGGGGTAGGGAATACATATGTTGAGCTACTAGTGATGTTATAACTCCCAGTGAAGCTAAAGCAAGACCTAATTGAAAATGAAGAGAGTTATTAATAGTATCGTAAAGTCCTTTATGCCCGCGCCCTAGTCTCCCTCCCGGAGGGGCATGCGTTTCAAGAATCTCTTTAATACTATGCCCAATTCCGAAATTAGTTCTATACATATGACCAGCTATAATGAAAACAACTGCAATAGCTAAATGATGATGAGCTATATCAGTCAACCATAAACTTTGAGTCTGCGGGTGAAATCCTCCCAAAAAGGTTGAGATAGCAGTACCAGCTCCTTGAGAAGTTCCAAAAATATGATTACTCGAATCGGGATTTTGAGCATAAACATTCCATTGACCGGCAAAAAAAGGTCCTAATCCTTGTGGGTGTGGTGATATCGTTAAAAAGTTGTCCCATCTAACATGTTCACCTCTTGATTCAGGAATTGCTATATGAACCAAATGACCTGTCCAAGCCAACGAACTTACACCAAAAAGTCCTGATAAATGATGATTTAGACGAGATTCTGCGTTCTTGAACCATGAAACTTTTGGTTTCCACTTGGGTTGTAAATGTAACCAACCTGCTACTAAGGACAACGAAGCGAGGACAACTAAAAAGAGAGCTCCATTATATAAATCTTGATTAGTTCTTAAACCAATTGTATACCACCATTGATATACACCGGAATACGCTATATTGACGGGGCCGGAGGCTCCACCTCTAGTGAAAGCTTCAACTGCAGGTTGACCAAAATGAGGATCCCAAATCGCGTGAGCGATTGGTCTTACATGTAAAGGGTCTTGTACCCATGCTTCAAAATTACCTTGCCAAGCAACATGAAATAAATTACCAGAGGTCCATAAAAAAATTATGGCTAATTGACCGAAATGGGAAGCAAAAATTTTTTGATAAAGACGCTCTTCGGTAATATCATCATGGCTTTCAAAGTCATGTGCGGTAGCGATACCGAACCAAATACGACGAGTAGTTGGGTCTTGGGATAGGCCCTGGCTGAACTTTGGAAATCTTGATGCCATAATGCTTTTCGAATCCTCCTTAGCCATTATCCTACTGCAATAATTCTTGCTAGGAAGAATGCCCATGTTGTGGCAATCCCACCTAGAAGGTAATGAGCTACTCCCACAGCACGGCCTTGTACAATACTTAAGGCTCTAGGCTGGATAGCAGGAGCAACTTTTAATTTGTTATGAGCCCAAACAATTGATTCGATAAGCTCTTGCCAATATCCACGACCGCTAAATAGGAACATTAGACTAAAGGCCCACACGAAATGAGCACCTAGGAACAAGAGACCATAAGCAGATAATGAAGATCCATAAGATTGAATTACTTGAGAGGCTTGGGCCCATAGGAAATCACGAAGCCATCCATTAATAGTAATTGAACTTTGTGCAAAATTTCCTCCAGTAATATGGGTGATAACCCCCTGTTCACTTATACTGCCCCAAACATCAGATTGCATTTTCCAACTGAAATGAAAAATAACAACGGAAATTGAATTGTACATCCAGAATAAACCTAGAAAAACATGATCCCATGCAGAGACTTGGCAAGTACCACCTCTGCCAGGCCCATCGCATGGAAAACGGAAACCAAGATTTGCTTTATCGGGTATTAAACGGGAACTACGAGCAAATAAAACACCTTTCAGTAAAATTAAAACTGTTACATGAATCGTAAATGCGTGAATATGGTGTACCAAAAAATCTGCAGTTCCTAATGGAATAGGTAATAGAGCCACTTTACTACCTACAGCAATTACATCACCGCCACCCCAAGTTAAGCTGGTACTTGCAGAGGCATTTGGAGCTGTAAAATCTGGTGCTAAAGCATGAGTATTTTGTATCCACTGAGCAAAAACAGGTTGTAACTGTATAGCAGTGTCCGAAAACATATCTTGGGGACGTCCCAAAGCACTCATTGTATCGTTATGGATATATAAACCAAAACTATGGAATCCCAGAAAAATACACACCCAGTTAAGATGTGATATTATTGCATCACGATGTCGTAAAACACGATCTAATAGGTTATTATATTGAGTTGTTGGGTCATAATCCCTGACTAGAAAAATGGCTGCATGGGCTGCAGCACCAACGATCAGAAATCCACCGATCCACATATGATGCGTAAAAAGAGAAAGTTGAGTACCATAATCCGTAGCCAAGTATGGATAAGGGGGCATCGAATACATATGATGAGCTACAATTATGGTTAATGAACCTAACATAGCTAAATTAAGAGCTAATTGGGCATGCCATGAAGTTGTTAAAATTTCATAAAGACCTTTATGACCTTCGCCAGTAAATGGGCCTTTATGAGCTTCCAAAATTTCTTTGAAACTGTGCCCAATACCCCAGTTAGTTCTATACATATGACCAGCCACCAAAAATAGAACTGCAATCGCTAAATGATGATGCGCAGTATCAGTTAGCCATAAACCTCCAGTTACAGGATTTAAACCTCCGCGAAAAGTTAAAAAATCTGAATATTCTGACCAATTCAGAGTGAAAAAAGGTGTTAATCCCTTTGCAAAACTTGGGTAAAGTTCGGCTAAAAGATCACGATTTAAAATAAATTCATGAGGAAGAGGTATTTCCTTAGGATCCACCCCAGCATCTAAAAGTTGATTAATGGGTAAAGAAACATGTACTTGATGCCCGGCCCAGGAGAGAGAACCTAATCCCAACAGTCCTGCTAAATGATGATTTAACATAGACTCTACATCCTGAAACCAAGCTAATTTCGGAGCAGCTTTGTGATAATGAAACCAACCAGCAAAAAGCATTAGGGCTGCAAAAACTAACCCACCAATGGCAGTTGAATAAAGTTGTAATTCACTAGTTATTCCGGACGCTCGCCAAAGTTGGAAAAATCCAGAAGTTATTTGTATTCCCTGGAAACCGCCCCCAACATCTCCATTTAAAATTTCTTGACCCACAATCGGCCAAACAACTTGAGCACTAGGTTTGATATGAGTGGGGTCACCTAACCATGCTTCGTAATTGGAAAAACGAGCACCGTGGAAGTACATACCGCTTAGCCAAATAAAAATTATTGCTAATTGCCCGAAATGAGCACTAAAAACTTTACGAGAAATTTCTTCCAAATCATTGGTATGGCTATCGAAATCATGAGCATCAGCATGTAGATTCCAAATCCAAGTGGTAGTGCTAGGACCTTTTGCTAGAGTCCTCGAAAAATGTCCAGGTTTAGCCCATTTTTCAAAAGAGGTTTTTACAGGATCCTTTTCCACCACAATCTTGACTTCTGGTTCCGGTGAACGAATAGTCATCGAGGTTCTCCTCTCTTCAGACGAGGCATAGGAAAAACCTACCAATAATAATTGGTGAAATTCTGAGAGATAGGTTTTTTTCAATTCTTTTTTCAATCTCTTTTTCAGTTTAAAACTGGAGCAATTACGATACAGAAATTACCTAGGCAGATCTTCAAATTTATTATGACACAAATTCAAGGTGCTTAATGGACCATAAAAAGTTTCGAAATTTATTATTAATTTCACATTTTTTTGACATAGAAATGTAATCAACGTATTCACATAATTTTCAATGATTTTTCTTACTTTATCTAAAAAATCATTGAAAATTATATGAGTTGAGTCCGGACTAAGAACGACCTGTCGTTTTTAACCAGTTATGAGCTTCAATATAATTACTTGGGGCAAGTAATATTGCTTGTTTCCAATAATCAGCAGCTTGATCAAACCAAGTTTCGGAAGCTTCTAAGTCCCCACGTTGAATGGCTTGTTCTCCTCGGTCAAGATAGGCAAATACCTTCTTTCAGAACCGTACTTGAGAGTTTCCTGTCTCATACGGCTCGAATAACAATTTTTTTCATTCATATTCTGTTCAGTCAAAATATTTTTTTGGATACTCCAAGAATGGATAAAAAAATTATTGAACTAAGTTTTCATTTTATTTCTGTCCAAGAAATATAAATTTATCTTTTCTCCCACTATCGAGTGGAAAATTTGGTTCAGAAATTTTCATTCAATAGTAACTATCCTAGCAAATACTATAGAAACCTCGTATTCTTCAAATCTTTGCTAAATTCGAAGTTATTTACGTCTTTAGGATCTGATTCTACACCACTGTTTTATTAACCGATCAAATCAATTTTCATTACAGAAATTCATTTTGTACTTTTGTTAATCAACAGAATATTATTGTATCAACTCAAATTTTTCAATAAGTGATCTTTATGATGCTTATTTCGGTTTATTATATTCGTTCGATTATCCATAGAAATACTTGGTTTTTTCACTGGAGTTGGGTCGCAATAATTATTTCCTACGGCTATAAAAACCCTATGTTTCAAGATTAATATGTAGGTACCTCTTTGTTCTTTCAATATAGTTGTTTTTAACTGATGGAGTCTATAGTATGGATAGTCGCACGTAATGACGAATCACAGCCATGTTATTAAGAGCTTGGGGCAGTGAAGGATTTCGTTCCAGAGCTTGAAAATAATATTCTAAAGCTTTAGCATGTTCTCCATTACTTGTATGTATAAGACCTATATTGTAAAGTATATAACTTCGATCATACGGATCAATTTCTAAACGCATTGCTTCATAATAATTTTGTAAAGCTTCCGCATATTCACCTTCGGATTGGGCCGACATTCGTTACGGTTGTATGTAAACTCCGTTTCAAAACCGTACATGGAATTTTCATTTCATACGGCTCCTCATTTTCATAATATATGAATAATGGTTTTCTAAAACAATAATAATATTATTATTATTATCATCATAAATAATGTTTCTTGCACCAGAATCATAAAATATTTGGGCTAGTGTGTCTATGAAAAATCTCTAACCATCCGTTTTTGTATAGATATTGTTTTAATAGAGCGTTAATCTCTCAAAATCTATTCTTGCATAATTTCTTCGTTCCCAATGCCTAGTCTTATACAAGAAGTAGCTGATATGACAATCTCCGATGATTCTATAGGTACCCAAAATACAAACGAGATGGAAATTTGTTTACCCAATCATATATTCGATATTAAGTAAATTCTAGATTGTAACGAAGCTTTTGTATTGTCAATTTCTGCAAGTAACACTCTTTACTATATGTACGCCTATAAGTCTTAAGATTATAAGGAAAAAGAATTATATATCAAAACATTTATAGGTTTGACCTTACGCTCGATGCTGTGATCCAGCATCTAAGGTTACTTTAATCGAGGGTACTCGACAGAAGGTATTAATTTCTATTGAAAAATTTACCTTCACTAAGCATAAGTATTTTTTAGATTTCTAGAATAATATTTTGTACAAAATTTATTCATGGTTCGATCAAACTCGAGTCACACCATCTCTGTAATAAGTAAATGCTTCCTTTTCGCGTTGCGTTGTTGGAATCACTCGTAATGAAATATCAGCAACAATTGTGAAAGTTTTATCAATAAAATTATCATTTTTTTGGGATCTAGGCATATTTAATCATAAAATTATTCAAATTACATTAATCACTCTTTTTTTTTCTGGAACAACCAAAAAAAACTTTTGGATATTTGTCGTAACGAGAAAAGTATATATATATAAATATGTAAAAGCTTTTCATAAAAATCTCTTTGTTCAATCAAAGTGATTATTTCTAGATGTATGTAATGAGTGCAATAGCAGTGGCAAGTAATTATATAGATCGCTAAAAAATTGTTTTAATCGAAATTTGTAAGATATAATGTATAAAAAACGATGTTTGGAAAGATGGTTGAGTGGTTTAAGATACAGCATTGGAAATGCTGTGTAGACTTTTGTCTACCGAGGGTTCGAATCCCTCTCTTTCCCCACAGGTTTTCTTTCGTTTATAAAAAAGAATCCGTTTATTTCACAATAAGAATTTTAGACTTGGCGAGAATAATATTCAACGACTAATAATTCATTGATTTTTAAATCAATCCATTCACGATTAATCGTTTGATTAACGAATCCCCGTAATTCCGTAGGATCGAAGGTCAAATGACTTGGTATTTTTAACTTCTGAAACACATTTATATTTTTGGTAATTATCGATTGGGATTTTTGTTTTTCCCTTACCGTAATAATATCACCAGGTTCACAATTATAACTAGGAATATCTACTATATCATTATTTATTGAAATGTGTCTATGATTAACCAATTGTCTTGCTCCCGGGATCGTAGAAGCCATACCTAAACGAAAAATTGTATTATCCAGACGCATTTCAAGTAGTTGTAATAATACTTGACCCGTCGAACCTTTAACTCTCCTAGCGATACGTACATATTTCAATAACTGTCGTTCCGTTAATCCATAATGAAACCTTAATTTTTGTTTCTCCTCCAATCGAATCCGATATTGAGAAACTTTTTTGTTAGAAGTTGAACGGTCGATATAACTAGATTTGGGTTTGAGTACCTTACTAGTCAGACCTGGTAGAGCTCCCGGACGACGTATTATTTTCACACGAGGCCCTCGATAGCGGGACATAGAAACTCCTTAAATGATAAATTGATGATAAAGAAATGACATAGAGTGGTAAACATAGAAAATATTTACATAACTATTGATATTTCAAAACATTAAAATAGTCAATTAATGGACAAAAAAGATAAAGTGAATTAAGTCATAAATATATAGGCCCGCTATCGGAGTCGAACCGATGACCATCGCATTACAAGTGCGATGCTCTGACCTCTGAGCTAAACAGGCTTCTTTTAAAGGAATTTATATTTTGTATAGAATTTTTGCATTCATTACTTCTACAAATAAATATAATTTTTTTTGTTCCATTATTTATTGATATAATTAATAATACGTAAATATTATATATATATGAACGAGGAAAAAACAAGCATTAATTTCTATCTATTTTCATGCGATTTGAAAAAGTATTGCATGACTCAAGAGAAAGAACTATAATAAATCAATAAATCTTTTTTCGTTAAAATTTGGTCAATTTTTCTAGGTAGAGATTCAAACGGGAGTATGGCGAAATTGGTAGACGCTACGGACTTAATTCGACCGAGCCTTGGTCAATGAATTGACTGAGTGATCGTTTCCATATTCAGGGAACCCTAGGTTTAAAGGAAACATGATAGGTAATCCTGAGCCAAATTTTGTTTACATTTACAGAAGGGGTGCAGAGACTCAAAGGGAACTATTCTATTAATAAAACTATAATATTTGGAGATAGATAAAAAATAAAATTATTTATCATTCATTGTTATAAATAATGTTAAATAGGGATAAAGATAGAGTCCGTTTTTACATGCTACATTCAGTTAGCAATGATGAAAATCATTGTATAAAGAAAATCCGTTGGCTTTTTTGACCGTGAGGGTTCAAGTCCCTCTACCCCCATAAAAAGATTGAATTTCTTATAATATTGACAAAATTTTCATTTCTATGTTAGAATTGTGCATCTGAAAATTGCCGGAATAGCTCAGTTGGTAGAGCAGAGGACTGAAAATCCTCGTGTCACCAGTTCAAATCTGGTTTCTGGCATATCCATTTCATGAATTATTCCTATCTATATGTAATACATATATATATCTCTGTATATATATGTATCACAATCTTTCGGGTACTAGTATGCGTCTTGTAATTCATAGAAATCAGGTATAACATAGTCTTTGCGTAAGGGCCAACCAATCCAACTGTCGGGCATCAAAATGCGTTTGAGACCTGGATGGTTCTCATAAAAAATTCCGAACATGTCGTGAGCTTCACGTTCTTGGAAATCGGCACTTTTCCATATCCAAAAAACAGATGGAATTACTGGATTTTTTCTTGATACAAAAATTTTTATACATACTTCTTCCGGTTGATCTGCGTCGTCATATACCTTTGTTAAATGATATACACTAGCTAACAAACCGCCTGGTTCAACATCGTAAGCACATTGTGAACGAAGATAGTTAAAACCATAGGCATATAGCGAAAGAGCTAAAGAGGGCCAATCTTGCGATCTTATTTGCAAAGTTTCTATACCTTGGTAATCAAACCCTAAAGGTCTGTGGGTCAAACCATGTTTAACTAACCAAATAGATAATCTTCCTTGTATTTTACTAGTACTATTGTCTGCAGGATTCATTATATTATATGAAATTTATAAATTATTCTTTTCCTCGAAGAGGGACAAAGATTTCAGTTTCTTTTCCCATTTTCGCAAACGTAATTTTTGAAGTTTCTTCGAATTGAAGAAAGTTATTCAATAGTTGTTGATTAGATTTTTCTTCATTAACAATTGAGAATAAAGCAAATTGATGGTTCAGGGTAAAATATCTTTCACCTTGGTCAATTTTAGTCCGATCGTTATATATTTCTTGAGCTATCTTTTTACGGAGTTTTATTATAGCATCAATAATAGCTTCCGGTTTGGGTGGACAACCAGGTAAATAAACATCGACAGGAATTAACTTATCTACTCCACGGACCGTAGTATAAGAATCTGTACTAAACATACCTCCTGTAATCGTACAAGCTCCCATTGCAATAACATATTTAGGCTCCGGCATCTGCTCATACAGTCTAACTAGAGATGGAGCCATTTTCATCGTAACAGTTCCTGCTGTTATAATGAGATCAGCTTGTCTGGGACTTGATCTAGGAACCAAACCATAACGATCGAAATCAAATCGTGAACCTATCAATGAAGCAAATTCGATAAAACAACAACTTGTACCATAAAGAAGTGGCCATAAACTCGAAAGCCGAGCCCAATTAGAAAAATCATTGAAAGTTGTTAGAATAATTGAATTTGTAAACATTTTATCAAGTGACGAAAATTGTATATCATTCATAATTCTTTTGGGTAACTTGTTTCCCAAATTATTATCAGAAAGATAATTTGTAAAATTTACAACCATTCCAATGCTCCTTTTCGCCACGCATAGATTAGACCAATAATGAGAATAGAAATAAAAATTGAAACTTCTATGAAGGACACTATCCCAAATTCATAGAAACTCATGGCCCATGGGTAAAGAAAAACTGTTTCGACATCGAAGACAACGAAAACTAAAGCAAACATATAGTAACGAATCTGGAACTGTATACGAGCGCCTCCTGTAGGTTCTATACCCGATTCGTAAGTGGTTAATTTTTCTGGTCCTTTATTCTCAGGAGTTATCAATTTTGAAATTGACAAAATTACAATAACGAAAAAAGTAAGTATTAATAGAAATATCCAAAAATAGTAATATTTTTGAGACTGAAACATTGTAATCCCCCCCTTGAATAAACATTCAGTAACATTTTGGCTATCCAATCATTTGATATTGGACTCTTTTACAATTGTTCATACATGAAATTTCACTGTGTATTATGATTATAAAGCCGTATTATCGTTATCAATAATATTATCATGCTCCTTTTTTTCTTGGATAATATGAAAACTTGCACACAATTTCTTTTTAGTAATAAAATTTTAATTAAAGTTGGTTCTTGTGAGATACATAAAAATGTAATACATGAATTAGGGCTATACGGATTCGAACCGTAGACATTCTCGGTGAACGAATTCGAAATCAAATTATTATTTTTCTCACGAACCGTTTCGGGAACCCAACATGCATTTTTTCATGCATCGGGCTCATTGATTAACCAAATGCTAAATTTAGTTATGTTACCATCTTTTACTGTTACCATTAATTAATACGATGGTTCCGTGTGTTCATTCATAAAATGAACCAATCCCAAAGTTTTTCGAAAAACTAAAATATTGACTTAGGTTTGTTCTTTCCCTACATGGATATACTCAATCGAAAAAGAGCCTCTCTCGCTTAATTCATATGAAACTCTATACACCTTAAAGTTCATATAGCGGGAAAAAAAGATTATCTAGAGTTCCTCGTAATGTTCTCATCATATATTAGCATTAAAAAGAGGGAAATTAACCATATCAATTAAATTTCAAATATAAAACTTGAATTTTATCTGTCAGGCTGTTTTTTTCTCAATAGGAGAATAAGACAGTTCTTGTTACACAAATTTACTTGTGAATCGAATATTTCAATAATTTTTTCGATAACCATTGGCGCACGTGTAAACGAGGCGCTCTACCGCTGAGCTATAGCCCTTTCTCCCATCAATGATGGATTAGAAATGTATTACTAACAACAACAATAATAAGCTTTTATTTACTTCTTGTCAAGTATAATAAACAACATTTTTATTACATTTATGTTCGAATATAAAACTTTTTTTTGATACGAAGCTATGATATAATGAATTTTGACCATTATCAAATGCCTACTTAACTCAGTGGTTAGAGTATCGCTTTCATACGGCGAGAGTCATTGGTTCAAATCCAATAGCAGGTAGTTTTGAATATTAGATGTTATTCAAGTTCGAATAACATCTAATATTCTATTGCTCTTATGTCACGCAACAGATGAAAGAAGTTAATTGGTAATACTTGATGTATTTATGTTTATTGCTTCCAGTCTTGCTTTAGCTCTTTTGAAAGCCAAATTAGCTTCAATAATTTGTTTTTTTCCTTCCGCCTGAGCCAGATTGGTTTTGGCCTCTCGAAAAGTATCTTGAGCTTCCTGCAAATCAATTTCATTTGCTTTTTCAGCTTCATTAACCAAAATAGTCATTTGGTTATTTTCTATCATAGCAAAACCACCCATTAATGCCATAGTGGACCATTGTTCTTTGAGGCGGATTTTCACGATCCCAATATCCAAAGCTGTTAAAAGAGGGGCATGATTGGGTAATATACCGATCTGTCCACTATTTGTTGATAAGATAATTTCTTGAATTTCGGAATTCCAAACAATTCGATTGGGTGCCATTACGCGAAGATTTAATATCATTTTCTCCTCAACCCTCTACTTGTAAAGTAGCTGCTTTTGCAGTAACTTCATCAATATTTCCTACCAAATAAAACGCTTGTTCAGGTAAACTGTCTAACTCTCCAGAAAGTATCATTTGAAAACCCTTTATTGTTTCTCGCAGACTAACATATTTTCCTGGAGAACCAGTAAAAACTTCTGCTACAAAAAAAGGTTGAGATAAGAATCTCTCAATTTTTCGAGCTCTTGCTACAGTTAAACGATCCTCTTCAGATAATTCATCTAATCCTAAGATAGCTATAATATCTTGCAATTCCTTATATCGTTGTAAAGTTTGTTTTACTCCCTGTGCAGTTTCATAATGTTCTTCACCCACGATCCAGGGTTGTAACATAGTAGATGTGGAATCTGATGGATCTACAGCAGGATAAATACCTTTCGCGGCTAATCCCCTTGATGAAACAGTAGTAGCGTCTAAGTGTGCAAATGTCGTAGCGGGAGCGGGATCTGTCAAATCGTCTGCAGGTACATAAACTGCTTGAATGGAAGTGATCGATCCCTCTTTTGTGGAAGTAATTCTTTCTTGTAAAGTACCCATTTCTGTGGCCAAGGTTGGTTGGTAACCAACAGCCGATGGCATTCTACCTAATGAAGCAGAAACTTCTGACCCTGCTTGAACGAATCGAAAAATATTATCAATAAATAAAAGAACATCTTGTTTATTAATATCCCGAAAATATTCTGCCATCGTTAGAGCTGTTAAACCTACTCTCATTCGAGCACCTGGGGGTTCATTCATTTGCCCATATACTAAAGCTACTTTGGATTCTGAAATGTTTTGTTCATTAATTACTTTAGATTCTTTCATTTCCATGTAAAGATCGTTTCCTTCACGAGTACGTTCCCCTACTCCGCCGAATACTGATACACCTCCGTGGGCTTTAGCAATATTATTAATTAGTTCCATAATAAGTACAGTTTTTCCAACCCCGGCTCCCCCAAATAATCCAATTTTGCCTCCACGCCGATAAGGTGCTGAAAGATCTACAACTTTTATTCCCGTTTCAAAAATAGATAATTTAGTATCTAATTGAGTAAAAGCGGGTGCTGATCGATGAATCGGAAATGTTGTACTAGCGTCTACGGGACCCAAACTATCAACAGGTTCTCCCAAAACATTAAAAATTCTTCCAAGAGTTGCTTCACCGACGGGAACACTCGAAGGAGCACCAGTGTCTATAACTTCCATTCCTCTCATTAAACCATCAGTTGCACTCATCGCGACGGCTCTAACTTTATTGTTTCCTAATAATTGTTGAACCTCACATGTAACATTAATTTCTTGACCTGCTGCATTTTGCCCTTGAACAATTAAAGAATTATAAATATTAGGCATTTTTCCAGGTGGAAAAGCAACGTCGAGTACCGGTCCAATAATTTGAGTAATATTTCCCACATTCTTAGCGATAAGTGTAGAGGTCCCAAGAAACAGAAGATTCATTCTCATAGAATTTTTTGAAAAAGTTTATTTTAATAAAATTGCAATAGACAAATATTTTGTATAGAAAAATCAATTAATAATAAGACATATTATCTAAAATCTACAATACGAAGTAAAAAGTAATGGACTAATCTTGGTTCTATATTGACCGATTGTGTTATATTATTGCCTTACCGACCTAAATGCGCGAAAGGTCAAAGTAATACGAAAAATTCAATTAATTTTGTTGTTTATCATTCCTACTCTACTTAGTATAATATATATTATTCAAAAATTCTCGTTAATCATTGAATAAAAAACTTCTATGAAATTTTTATTCAATGATTCAATTGTATATCATATCAAGTATATGCTTATTCTATACATTGTAAATGTTCCCGGGTCAATCTGTAAAATTTTACGGAAAAATATATATTAATATAAATGTCTAAGCGGGTTGCATTACGTATCAAAAGCAATATACAATAATAATGATGTTTTATTTTCTTAAAAAATATTCCTGATTCATAAAAATAAAACTTTTTTTGGGTAATAAATTTCTTGAGACCCTACTATCGAGCAGACCTCATCTTTGCTAGAGTATAAATTGATTTGTAGGGAGGGACTTATGTCACCACAAACGGAGACTAAAGCAGGTGTTGGATTCAAAGCTGGTGTTAAAGATTATAGATTAAATTACTATACGCCTGATTATGAGACGAAAGAAACAGATATTTTAGCAGCATTCCGTATGACCCCGCAACCCGGAGTACCAGCCGAAGAAGCTGGGGCAGCAGTAGCTGCTGAATCCTCAACTGGTACGTGGACTACGGTTTGGACTGATGGGCTTACAAGTCTTGATCGTTACAAAGGTCGCTGCTATGATATAGAACCCGTTGCTGGTGAGGAAAATCAGTATATTGCTTATGTAGCCTATCCATCAGACTTATTCGAAGAAGGTTCTGTTACAAATCTCTTCACTTCTATTGTAGGTAATGTGTTTGGATTCAAAGCCTTGAGAGCTTTACGTCTGGAGGATTTACGAATTCCTCCGGCCTATGTAAAAACTTTCCAAGGTCCGCCTCACGGTATCCAGGTTGAAAGAGATAAATTAAATAAATATGGTCGTCCGTTACTGGGCCGTACTATCAAACCAAAACTAGGTTTATCTGCCAAAAATTATGGTAGAGCTGTTTATGAATGTCTTCGTGGCGGACTCGATTTTACAAAGGATGATGAAAATGTAAACTCCCAACCATTTATGCGTTGGCGAGATCGTTTCTTGTTCGTAGCAGAAGCTCTTTTCAAATCCCAGGCTGAAACTGGTGAAATTAAAGGACATTATTTGAATGCTACTGCAGGTACAAATGAAGAAATGATGAAAAGAGCTGCATGTGCTAGAGAATTGGGTGTACCAATTATTATGCATGATTACCTTACAGGTGGTTTCACCGCAAATACTAGTTTGGCCCACTATTGTCGAGATAATGGTTTACTTCTTCATATCCATCGTGCAATGCATGCTGTTATTGATAGACAGAAAAATCATGGTATGCATTTCCGCGTACTAGCTAAAGCATTGCGTTTATCTGGTGGGGATCACGTTCATGCCGGTACTGTTGTGGGTAAATTGGAAGGGGAACGTGACGTAACTCTAGGTTTTGTGGATTTACTGCGCGATGACTATATAGAAAAAGATAGAAGTCGTGGTATCTACTTCACACAAGATTGGGTTTCTTTACCTGGTGTATTACCAGTAGCATCTGGTGGTATTCATGTGTGGCATATGCCAGCCTCAACAGAAATTTTTGGAGACGATTCTGTATTACAATTTGGTGGCGGAACCTTGGGTCATCCTTGGGGGAATGCACCTGGTGCAGTTGCTAACCGAGTTGCTTTAGAAGCTTGTGTACAAGCACGTAACGAAGGACGTGACCTTGCTCGCGAAGGTAATGAAGTTATTCGTGAAGCTGCCAAATGGAGTCCAGATTCAGCTGCTGCTTGTGAAGTTTGGAAAGAAATTAAATTCGAATATGAAACAATAGATACTTTATAAATTTCACTTTTTTTTTTCACCCCGGTTTTGGGGTGAAAAAAAATTAGAAATTTTTTGGGTAAGTTTGTTAGGGTTTGTAGCTCAGTGGATTAGAGTTCATGACTCCGAAGCATGAGGTCAAGGGTTCGAATCCCTTCTAACCCTTTTTTGAGCTGTTATTTACAATTCCTGATGGGCACTTCATTATCAAAGCAAGGTTTGAATATTTTGTATAAAAATAAGTTGTGCTTTATTATTAAATTAGTTAATTGTAGATTTCAACACTTTGAAATTTTCTCCCATAAATTTTAGGTTTTGTAGTTTAATTGGATGTTTTTTCGATATTTTCATCCAAATTTTCGAAAATTTTTTATCAATTTTTCGTTTTTGTTGGTATCTCATACTGAGTTTTGAAAAAAGGAGGAACTTTTGAATGTCTTTAATGAATTGGTTTGAAGATAAGAGAAGATTTGGTGGATTAATCGGAGCTTTTATCGAGAAGGCGACAAAAGGGTATATATTTAGTGAGAGGGAAAAGAATAAGTATATAAAGATTGATACTACTAAAGGTCTATGGACGAGATGTGATAATCGCGAAAATATGTTATATGTTCGATTTCTGAGACAAAATAAAAGAATTTGTGAGGAATGTGGCTATCATTTACAAATGAGTAGTACAGAAAGAATCGAATTATTAATTGATCCTGGAACTTGGTATCCCATGGACGAAGATATGATTGCAAGAGATATTCTCAAATTTTCGGATGAAGATTCTTATAAAAATCGAATTGTATTCTATCAAAAACGAACGGGTTTAACTGATGCAATTCAAACAGGTGTAGGAAAACTGAATGGAATTTCTATTGCGCTTGGAGTTATGGATTTTCAATTTATGGGAGGTAGTATGGGATCCGTTGTTGGAGAAAAAATTACCCGTCTCGTTGAACACGCTACATCAAAAGAAATTCCAATTATAATAGTGTGTTCTTCCGGTGGAGCACGGATGCAAGAAGGGACATTAAGTTTAATGCAAATGGCTAAAATATCTTCGGTTTCACAGATTCATCAAGCACAGAAAAAATTACTTTATATAGCTATTCTGACTTATCCTACAACGGGAGGAGTTACTGCGAGTTTCGGTATGTTGGGTGATATCATAATTGCTGAACCTAAGGCTTATATTGCATTCGCTGGCAAACGAGTAATTGAACAAACTTTGCGTCAAAAAATACCAGATGGTTTTCAGGTTGCCGAATCTTTATTTGATCATGGTTTACTAGATTTAATTGTTCCTCGTAATTTGTTAAAGGGTGTTTTAAGTGAAATTTTTGAACTCTATGGCTCGGCCCCACGAAAAGCATATAATGCTTTTTTTCCAGATAAAAATTAATCGAGTTATAACTATATACTATTCTTTGAATATTAACTAAAAATAATATATTATTTGTTGGAATAACATATAATTCTTATTTAGTTCAACCTTTCCGAGAGATATAGTATATATCACTCATTTCCATTTCTATTTTTTCACAATTAAAATCTAAGGTGTTTCTTTATGACAGCTTCTTATTTGCCTTCAATTTTTGTACCTTTAGTAGGTTTAGTTTTCCCGGCTATTACAATGGCCTCTTTGTTTATTTATATCGAAAGAGACGATATTTTGTAGGGACCGGTTTAATTTGCAAAGAATTTTTGTAGGGAACAAGGAAAGTACCACTTTAAATATCTGTAAAGTGGTACTTTTCTTGTTCCCTACGAGGAAATATAAACAAATATTTATTTTCCTTTCTTTAAGGGTTTTGACAATTAAAAAAATTGAATAATTTTATTATTTTTGGGAGATTTTGGTTCGTTATGAATCCACAAGTTGAAAATATTCGAATAGATTTTGTGACCGGATCTCGAAGAATCGGGAATTTTTGCTGGGCTTCCATCCTTCTATTGGGGGCTTTAGGTTTTTCTGTGGTGGGATTTTCAAGTTATTTGCATAAAAATTTAATACCATTCTTATCTGCTGAGCAGATTTTATTTATTCCACAAGGGCTCGTTATGTTTTTCTATGGTACAGCAGGAGTGTTTATCAGTTTATATTTATGGTCCACTATTTGGTGGAACGTAGGTAGTGGTTATAATAGATTTGATAAACAAGCAGGGACTTTTTCTCTTTCTCGTTGGGGATTTCCGGGCAAAAATCGTCGAATTTTTATCCAATTCTATATTCAGGACATTCAAGCGATACGTATGGAAATCCAAGAAGGATTCTTATCTCGTAGAGTTCTCTATATAAGAATGAAGGGTCAACAGGATGTTCCTTTAAGCCGTCTCGAAGAATACTCAACGTTGGAAGAAATGGAAACTGAAGCAGCTGAATTAGCACGTTCTTTGAAACCATCTATCGAGGGTATTTGAAATATATTTATTTGAGAAAGTGAGTTCTTTCTCAAAAGACTAAAAAAAATAATAATAAAATTGATATGCTTTCCTTCTTATCAAAATGAAATTATTTCATGAAAAAAAATCTACCCTATTGGCGAACCCTACCCTATCAATGTCTGGAAAAGGCTTATAAGGCTGGCAAACGTATACGGAAAATAAAAAAAAATTATTTTTTGTATAAAAATATGCTTTTTTCTTCGAAACGCTCTTGGCAATCTATCCTTCTTTATACAAACACAGAATTAAATAATTCTGTTTTCATAATATACCTTAGTCTTCTCGAGTATAAGATTGGTTCACTTTCAATCAACTTTTTTCATTTTTCTAGATTGATAGTATCAAATATGTTTCAAAAATTTTTTTATGAAAATAAATTTTTAAATGACAAATCTTCTGGAAAGAAAGAATTTCAAACAAGGATTATTTTTACCGATAATTCGGAAAAAGTATTGATTAAAAAAATCAACAGAAAATTAGCGTGGATTGAAGCAACTTTGAATGATTTATATATATGGAAACGTTATTATTTATTTACTTCTCCAATATCTATTGATTCAAAAGGAGAGAGTGAATATTCTTTATTGGGAATTGAACGATCCGGGTTGACGATAGTATCGTATGAGTCTATTGGTTTATTACCTCGATCGATAACACGTACTCTTTCTAGATTCAAAGCAGAGTTAATGGACCAATCAAGTTCATTAGTCCTTCAAGAGTTTCGATTGGCAAAGTATCAAGCATTAGCTTCTTTGCAATATGTTGGATGCTTAATTATCATTCCTTTATCAATTTCTATTCTTTCTCAAAAATGTGTTTCAGAGCCTCTGATTAATCATTGGTGGAATAATTATCACTCTCAGATTTTTCTTACTTCCTTCCAGGAAGAAAAAGCTCTAGAAAAACTTCAGGAGATTGAAGAACTTTTTTGGCTAGATAAGATCATAGCAAATTCATCGTTTTCTTTACAATCACAAAATTTGACTAAAGAGATACATCAGCAAACTATCGAATTAGTACAAAATTACAACGATGATAGTATCGAAACAATTTCACATTTATTAACAGATATTATTTATTTTGTTACTTTAGGTGGTTCTTTCATTCTTGGTAAAGAACGTCTTGTTATTTCAAATTCTTGGGTCCAAGAATTATTTTATAGTTTAAGTGATACAATGAAAGCTTTCTTTATTCTTCTATCAACCGATTTATGCATTGGATTCCATTCCCCCCATGGTTGGGAAATCGTAATAAGTTCTTGTTTAGAACATTTTGGTTTTGTTCATAACAAACGTGTAATTTCTTGTTTTGTTTCAACATTTCCAGTTATTTTAGATACAGTCTTTAAATATTTGATCTTTCGTCATTCGAACCGTATATCGCCTTCCATCGTAGCAACTTATCATACTATGAATGAATAAAGTCAAATTTCTTTCTCGAGAAGTTCATTTATCGTAAGTGAAAAATATTTGTATTTTGCGTTACACAAAGATTTAACTAAAATTAGAAAATTTTTTAAATTTTTATTTTTTTTGCTAGGAGAATGAAAAATGCCCCAAATAGAGTAATTTAGAGAAATTAACTCACTTATTAAAATAATTATTTGAAACGGATAATTTAACCATGCAAAATAGAAAATTGAATAACTTAATTATAAAATGGGTGACTGGATCGATCTCCCTAATGAGTTTTATAAATATATTGATCTGGCCATCTGTTTCAGAAGCATATCCCATTTTCGCGCAACAAGGTTACGAAAATCCTCGAGAAGCTACGGGACGTATCGTGTGTGCGAATTGTCATCTAGCCAAAAAATCTGTTGATATTGAGGTTCCACAATCAGTTCTTCCAAATACAGTGTTTGAAGCGGTCGTTAAAATTCCTTATGATTTACAGATAAAACAAGTACTTGCTAATGGAAAAAAGGGGCCTTTAAATGTTGGAGCAGTTCTGATTTTACCAGAGGGGTTTGAATTAGCTCCTGCGGATCGTATTCCGCCTGAAATGAGAGAGAAAATGGGCAATCTCTTTTTCCAACCATATAGAAATGATAAAAAAAATATTTTAGTAATAGGTCCTGTTCCGGGTAAAAAATATAGTGAAATCGTTTTTCCGATTGTTTCGCCGGATCCAGCTACAAATAAAGAAGCTTATTTTCTGAAGTATCCCATTTATGTGGGAGGTAATAGAGGGAGAGGACAAATTTATCCCGATGGAAGTAAAAGTAATAATACTGTTTATAATGCTTCAACAACCGGGAAAATTAATAAAATTTTGCGTAAAGATAAAGGTGGATATGAAATAGTAATAAGTGACATATCAGACGGTCATGAAGTAGTTGATATTATCCCCCCGGGTCCCGAACTTATTATTTCCGAAGGTGAATCTGTTAAAATTGATCAACCTTTAACTAATAATCCAAATGTTGGTGGTTTTGGTCAAGGTGATGCAGAAATAGTTTTACAAGATCCGTTGCGTATCCAAGGTCTTTTGGTTTTCTTTGGATCGGTTATTCTAGCACAGATTTTTCTAGTACTTAAAAAGAAACAATTCGAAAAAGTGCAATTAGCTGAAATGAATTTTTAGTTTTTTATTCTGTTTTTTAAATTCGAAGGTTTTATTACGAAAAAACTTTACCCTTTATTGAAATCAAAAAGGGTAAAGTTTTTTCATCGTATCTCAATAGGAATCATTAATTTTTATCAAAAATCTCTTTTGTATCACAAAGAAGATCCTAATCCGGAATATGAGCCATAGAAAAAGATGCCTACCAAACCGATTACAGTGATACCGGCTACGGTACCAATTAACCATAAAGGAATCCTTCCGGTAGTATTGGCCATTAAAATTAACCCCCTTGTTTTCAGAATTTTATCAAATAGTCATATCTAGAGACATACACGGTTACGAATAATAGAAAAAAACTATTTTTCCAGATAAAGCAAAAAAATGGATTTTTTCAATTAAAGAAATAATTAGAAAATGGAACGGCAAGTACAAATATTAATAGTAATCCCCAATAGAGGCTAGTACGATTTAATTCCACGCTCTGTTTATTCGGATTTGGTTGTGTCATAGCTTTAAAATTTTTCTAAGAGTTTATCGTTGGATAAATTGCATTGCTGATATAGCTCCCAAAAAGAAAACTGTAGGTACAGCTAACCCGTGAACAGCTAACCATCTCACTGTAAAAATTGGATAAATTCTATCTATAGTCATTAATATCCTCCCTAAAAAGATTTAGTAAATTCATCAATTTGTTCCAGAGAATTGAAACGGCCAGTAATTAGTGGAATTTCTTGTCGATTTTCCGTAAAATATTCATTTGGACGGGGACTTCCGAACACATCATAAGCTAAACCTGTGCTGACAAACAACCACCCCGCAATAAATAACGAAGGTATGGTAATGCTATGGATTACCCAATATCGAATACTGGTAATTATATCAGCAAAAGGACGCTCTCCTGTATTTCCAGACATGGTTAGCTCCGTATATATTTGTAAAAATTGTAAAAACGAGAGGAATCAATCTCACGAAAGAGATAAATTAGAAGATTCGGAATTTACTAATATTTTTATTCCTTTGATCTCGTTATGTTGTCGATTCTATACCAAAGGTATTTCTGAAGCATACTCACTTAGTATAGCTAATGTTCCTCCAACGCAGCAAGAAAAATTTGAAAAAATTTAAATTGGTCGGATTCAAAGTAATCTCGAATGAAAAAGCAATGTGAAGAGATATATACAGAAGATAAAAACTATATATTAAAACTAATTATTTATTGATCGTTCTCGTTCCCTATCTATAGTTTTACAATAGAAAGATCGAATGACAATATGGATATAGTAACGAACTTCTTCTCATCTCTACAATCAGAAATGAATTAAATAATATCTAATATTCGATCGTTCTTTTTAAAAAATCTCTTTTACTTCGGGAAAATAGATAAAATAGATTATTATCACTCTCATATTATAATATAATAATATAATTATCTTTGTTATTATTATTCTTATTATTAGTTATATATGCTGTATACTCGCGGATGAATAAAACAATTCTTAATTTTCTTCCACTAAAGAAAGAGATTTATATGATTCATAGAAGTATATACAAAATTTTCTCAGGATCTTCATGCTTATTATAATTAGTTATTCTTTGTTTCTACTTGGAGCTTTACTTTTAGCATTAGTTTTATTTATCGGGTTAAGCAAAATAGAACTTATTTAGAAAATGATTTACTAGGATACAAAATTCCATTGTATATTTTCCAAAACGTAATTTTGGATTAATAACACACTAAAAAAATATATATAATTATGTATTATTTTGGTTGATCAAAAAAAAAAATGGTTGAAGCTTCATTGTCGGGTATTGTTCTCGGGCTAATTCCGATAACTTTGGTTGGATTATTCGTAACTGCATATTTGCAATATCGACGTGGGGATCAATTAGATCTTTAAAATTATAATTGCAGTTTCTCTTAAGGAACATGTTATGTCTCTTTAAGGTCTCATTCTAAATTGAAAACTTTATACTTAACTTAATCACGCCCTGTAGGATTCGAACCTACGACATCAGGTTTTGGAGACCTGCGTTCTACCAGACTGAACTAAGAGCGTTTTCGTAACGATTTCGTTTCTTACATTGATATAAATATATAAGTAGGGATGACAGGATTCGAACCTGCGACATTTTGTACCCAAAACAAACGCGCTACCAAACTGCGCTACATCCCTGAATTTATATATTTTCATAATTAGTATACCCGATTTATCTAATTTTTTTCTTATTCTTACACTGCACAGAGGTATATGAAAGAAATACTAAATAAACCTATTTTATAAGTAAATTAGTTTATTTCTGACCCTAATGATTTAGGCTACCCCATTTCATTTTATAATACGAATAGACAAATAAATATATAGAATAAATTATCTTAGAAAAATAGAACAAAGGAAAATTTACAATGCAAGATGCAAAAACCTATTTATCAACAGCGCCTGTTTTAGCTACGTTGTGGTTCGGATTTTTGGCCGGTTTATTAATAGAAATTAATCGTTTTTTTCCAGATGCTTTAGTTCTTCCTTTCTTTTAAAAAGAAAGATTATTAGTCATTGACCCGAGAATTTGTAAAATTTTTTCATTGGATACATAAAATATATAAATTTCCTTCCCTTCTTAATATAGTTATAGGTCATTTTATTCATATTTTTTAAAGAGGGGTTTTATAAAAAATCTGAAGGTTTGGAATAAAACTATGGCTAAAAGTAAAGAAATAAGAATAACGGTTAATTTAGAATGCATTAATTGTGCCGAAAATATTGAAAAAAGGTCTCGAGGTATCTCTCGCTACACCACCCGTAAGAATCGTCGCAATACAGCAACGAGATTGGAATTGAAAAAATTTTGTCGCTATTGTGGTGTTCATACCATTCACAAAGAAATAAAAAAATAACGAATGTTTAAAAGTTTTATAGAATTAAGTATGACCAAACCTCGAAGATCCTCCCGTAAACGTATTTCAGCAATTAGATCCGGAGAATTTATTGATTATAAAAATATAAGTCTACTTCGACGATTTATTAGTGAACAAGGAAAAATATTATCCAGACGAACAAATCGATTGACTTCGAAACAACAACGTTTCCTTACTTTGGCAATTAAACGAGCTCGTGTATTAGCCTCATTACCTTTTCTTAATAACGAAAATTGATTTATTATTCTTTGCTCAAATCCTTTCCTCCTGTTTGAACCTTCCGGGAGTCTTAATCTAGGACTTACCGGAGAGGTTCTTTTGCTATTCTCCTCTTTCTGCAATCGTTTTCAGTATTGTAGAAAAGGCCATTTTATCTAATATAGCTATTTGAGCAAGTACTTTCCGATTCAAAAAAACTCCGTTATGATACAAATATTTAATCAATTTATTATAAGTAATTCCATTATCTCGTGCCGCTGCGTTGAGTCGAATGATCCATAAACGGCGAAGATTTCTTTTTTTCCTACCTCTATCGCGATGAGATGATGCCAATGCTCTCATTCCTTGTTGGTTGGCAGTTCGAAAAAGTTTTGAATGGGTTCCACGAGATCCAGATGTAAGCGTAAGAATATTTTTGCGACGTTTACGGGCCACGCAACCACGTTTGACTCTAGTCATTGGTTTGTCCTCCTTCAAATTAAAGGTTTTAAATAAGGATGATTCGCCGCAAAATCATGCTCAGTTTTCAATAGTTTTTTCTCTCCAATGTATAAAATAAAGATTCCAGAAGCTTCTGCTGCTATAACTTTCCTCTACATGATTTTTTGGATTTGATATTTCCTTACCGAAAAAGGGATGGGACCTTTAACTGAGTAAAATCATGAATTCCTTTGTTTCTATAGTTCTTACTTCAATGATTAGGCCCTTTCCAATTGCCAAAGCTGATTCTAAGTAGTCTCAGTTATTTGTATAAATACTGATTCTAAGCTTTTATTTATAACAGAAATGGAGGATAAACATTCATTAATGGCATGTTATTGAATTAGAAAAGTTTGCTGAATAGCTGACCCTTTTGTTTCATCTTTTCCCCAACAAATGGTTCTATGAACAATTGTAAATATATTTCTCGCTTAATGGATTGATGATTAATCGCTACCATTGAGAAATGACCTTCTATCTGACACAAAGACGCTCGGATTTGCACCGAAAAAAACTATAAATTTCATTTCAAATAAATGATGTATAGTAACTCTGATTAGTATAAAAGTGTTTTTCTGCAATTGTTATCTAAGATACGAAGAGTTTTCTATTCAAACAAGTCGCACATACACTCTAGTACATACTCCTCTACGTTGAGGACATCCCTTAAGAGCTGGAGATTTTGTTCCATCTTCAATTTGTTGTCTTTTATTTCGAATTAGTTGTTGAATAGTAGGCATTATAATTCATATGCAGAATTTTTTGGTTCGGATTAAACCCAACCCTGAATAATCACTAAATATCTATGAACCTACATTTTTTTAATTGTTTGTTGAATCTGAAGAGTTTTCTATAGCAACTAAATCAACAATACCATAAATTTTTGCTTCGTTCGCTGACGTAGAAACATCTCTTTCCATATCTTCGGAAATAACCCATAAGGGTTTCCCGGTCCTCTGTACATAAACTTTGGTGATACAATCGCGGAGTTTCGAAACTTCTTCGGCCTCCATGATGCATTCCCCAGCTTGTCCATCATAATAAGAACTAGCTGGTTGATGAATCATTACCCTAATGAATATCTAATAATATACTAATTTCTTATTCAAAATGAAAAATAATGGAACTGTACATGCATCAAATGTACATACATTTCCAGATGCATACAGCTCTTTAATAGATTCCCTGACATTCTTATCGAAATTTTCCAAAAAAAATTCGAATATTCTAATCATTATTGTAATCTACAAAATCATCTTTTACTTAATATTATGATGGTTCTATCGCTATATAAAAATAATTTGATTTTTATTTAGTTCCGCTCAGCAATTACAAAGTTTCTTTCAATTATATTATTATTATTGTAAATAAAATTTTATTTCCGAGTTCATGACGCTGAAATGAATTCGTTGAAAAATACAATTTATATTGAACGTTTCTGATTCTCATATAAAGTAGATTAATATGTCTTGTTATCTCCACCTTCAAAGTGTTAGACATAGATATAAGAGAAAAACACATTGACACGAAGCGTGAGGTAGTGCTATACGTTTGGTAATTTCGCCACCGGTTGAAATAAAAGAGCCCATTGAAGCTGCTAACCCCATGCAAATTGTATGTACATCCGGGACGACAAATTGCATAGCGTCATAGACGGAAATCCCAGCTAGAACTGCTCCTCCCGGGGAGTTTATATACAAATACATGTCTTTACTTTCATCTTCTCCATTAAGATACATCATAATGCCAATAAGTTGATTCGCGATTTCATCATCTACTTGTTGACCCAAAAAAAGTAATCTTTCTCGATAAAGTCGATTGATTGAGATAAATTCGTTATTCTTTCTCCCACAGAAACTGTACAAGCATATTTAGGTGCATACAGCTTAGATCGATGTAGAAAATCATAATAGATTTTTTTTACATTTCGTTGCTCAATTTGGCTTCTCGCGGCTGGAACAATATTCTCTATTGATGTATTCTTTATGCCATTACAACAATTTTATGTATTTCCCTAGTAATTTTTAACCGAAATCTTTAGGTTCATGTTCTACTTCATAATCAATTTGATCCGATCTCCTATTTGTACGTATCAACAAATAATTCATTTAAATGTTTTAATAGAGTACGATTTTTCAATCTCTGTTGTTTCACTAACTAGATTGGTAAAAGAAGTTCAAATACTTTATTTATTGGAATTAACCATAGATTTTTCGAATCCACAATACTTGACTTGTAAGTTCACGCTTTGGATTTTTCGACAAATTTATCGATTTCGAGTGAGTAGCGGGTGATTCAATCGGATAGAATGATGGAGATAGATTCCAGATAATTGAAAGGTTTGATAAATCGCATTATACGTCGATCCAAACGGCATCTTCTTCTCCGGGGAGACGAAAAGGAACTTTCGGAACACCAATAGGCATATTTTATTCTTATCTTCATAAATCGATTACAACCCAATGATTTTAAAACGTAAGTACTGAGATAGTTATATTATACTATCGAAATGTGAAATATACCATATATTTCTATATCATTAAATAGTTATATATATAAATTTATTATTTAAATAAGTATAAGTATCAGATTCGAGTGGGACCAATCTCTTTACTGTGATACTTAATACGCAAATGCTAAAATGTTTTTGATTATGTTTATTGGTAAAAGACTCATCAGTCTTTCAATGATGTTAACCCTTGGGATGATTAGAGTGGGTCTTACAACTAGTATCGGTCTATGAAGCAAGAAAAAGAAGTTACATAGCGTTCAATTCTCTTTGAGAAGAGAAAGGGGTATTATTTTATGGGTCTACCTCGGTATCGTGTTCATACCGTTGTTTTGAATGATCCCGGTCGTTTAATCGCTGTGCATTTAATGCATACTGCATTAGTATCTGGGTGGGCGGGTTCAATGGCTTTATATGAGTTAGCTGTTTCTGATCCTTCCGACCCTGTCCTCGATCCAATGTGGAGACAGGGTATGTTTGTCATACCCTTCATGACACGTTTAGGGATAACAAAATCATGGGGAGGTTGGAGTATAACTGGAGAAACAGTTAGTAATGCTGGTATATGGAGTTACGAGGGCGTTGCTCTAGTACATATTGTATTATCAGGTTTGTTATTCTCGGCTGCTATTTGGCATTGGGTTTTTTGGGATCTAGAATTATTTCGCGACGAACGTACGGGTAAACCTTCACTCGATTTGCCTAAAATTTTTGGAATTCATTTGTTCCTTTCTGGAGTACTTTGTTTTGCATTCGGCGCCTTCCATGTAACAGGTTTATTCGGTCCCGGTATATGGGTATCCGATCCTTATGGATTAACTGGAAAGATCCAACCTGTAGCACCGGCTTGGGGTGCTGAAGGATTCGATCCTTTCGTTCCAGGAGGAATAGCTTCTCATCATATTGCTGCAGGTATTTTAGGTATATTGGCAGGTTTATTTCATCTTAGTGTTCGTCCCCCCCAAAGATTATATAAAGGTTTACGTATGGGAAATGTTGAAACAGTCTTGTCGAGTAGCATCGCTGCTGTTTTCTTTGCCGCTTTTGTGGTTGCCGGAACTATGTGGTACGGTTCTGCAGCGACCCCAATAGAATTATTTGGTCCTACTCGTTATCAATGGGATCAGGGCTTTTTTCAACAAGAGATAGATCGACGAATTCGCGCAGGAAAAGCGGAAAATTCAAATTTATCAGAAGTTTGGTCTAAAATCCCTGAGAAATTAGCTTTTTATGATTATATTGGTAATAACCCGGCGAAAGGTGGTTTATTCAGGGCTGGGGCAATGGATAATGGGGATGGAATAGCAGTCGGTTGGTTGGGTCATGCTGTTTTTAAGGACAAAGAAGGTCATGAACTTTTCGTACGTCGCATGCCAACTTTTTTTGAAACTTTTCCAGTTGTTCTAGTAGATGAAGAAGGTATTGTTCGAGCCGATGTTCCTTTCAGGAGAGCAGAATCTAAATATAGTGTTGAGCAGGTAGGCGTGACTGTTGAATTTTACGGTGGTGAACTTGATGGAGTTAGTTTTGACGATCCTGCTACTGTGAAAAAATACGCAAGACGTGCCCAATTAGGTGAAATTTTTGAATTTGATCGTGCTACTTTAAAATCCGATGGAGTTTTTCGCAGTAGCCCGCGAGGTTGGTTTACCTTCGGTCATGCTACATTCGCTCTTCTCTTCTTCTTCGGTCATATTTGGCACGGCGCTAGAACATTATTTAGAGATGTTTTTGCTGGTATCGACCCAGACTTAGATGCTCAACTTGAATTTGGAGCATTCCAAAAATTAGGAGATTTAACTACGAAAAGGTAGGGAATCTAAAATATATTTCTATATTCTTTTTTCTAACAAATAGAAATTGAGTAGAACCAAATGTTTCCATTTTTTCAACTTTCTTACTTGTTCGAAAAAAAATAATCATTTGATGAATACAATAATTTCTTGTAAATTTTTACCCAATATACAAACATATGGAAGCATTGGTTTATACATTTTTATTGATAGGTACGTTAGGAATTATTTTCTTTGCTATCTTCTTCAGGGAACCTCCCAAAGTACCAAGCAAAGGGAGAAAATAATATTTCTTATTTAAAGTAGGATATTTTTTTTATGACCAATGACTCCCCCAAAAGAAAGTCATTAGTTCTATTTAGTCCTCATGTTCTTCGAAAGGATCTCTTAGTTCGTTAGACGGTTTTCCGAAAGACGTATAAAGAGCGTAACCAGTAAAGCTAATAAGTAAACAAGATATGAAGATAGTGACAAAAGTTGCAGTTTCCATTTTTTTAAGTAGTTCCAAGAATATGGTATATTTCAATGTATATTTCTAATATAATAGTACACAAAGTTAATGAATCTCAACCTAATCAGAGAAATTTATGGCTACACAAATAATTGATGACGCGCCAAAAACCGGCGGTAAAAAGAGTGGTATAGGTGATATATTAAAACCACTGAATTCGGAGTATGGAAAGGTGGCTCCGGGCTGGGGAACAACCCCCCTTATGGGTATTGCGATGGCGCTTTTCGCTGTTTTTCTAGTTATTATTTTGGAACTCTATAATTCTTCTGTTTTATTAGATGGAGTTCCAGTTAGTTGGTAATAGCTAAGGCTTCAACTAAATGAAATTTTTATACAAAGAATATTTGTGATTTGAAGAAGTTTCCAAATTCTAGGTAGTTTAATCGTGTAATTATTAAATTGATCAGAAGGATTTTTTTCGAATATGGGTGTGCGACCTGTTTCAATCAATCGATTTATTAATAATATAGGATTCGTGATCCTTTCAAATTAAATGACATTTTTTATTTTGTCAGATGTTTCTCAAATTATAAACTTCTGGAGCACAAAAAATAATAAAAATTGAAACTATGATTAATTTTTGTAAACTTATTTGTTCAACTTCGTGATCGACCTAATCAATAAAACATTTTTTTGTCATTCATAATGAATGACAAAAAAATGTTTTATTAAATATAAAAATGATTGGAAAAGTTGGATCCATCAGAAATTTCTAATAAAGTCATCGGAGGGTAATCAGAATCTAAAGTTTTACCAAAAAAGTATTACGATTTGAACCAGATAATATTGGTATTGAATTCCAATAACGAATAAAGAGATTGCTCAAAATCGAATTTTGACTCAGTAAAGACTGAATCGAAAAAATAACTTGAGATGATGGCGAGTTAAAATTTTAAATATATTTTGAAATTGAAAAGTTTCGTTTAAGCCGTGTGATTATAAATAATCATTTACGGTTTTCCGAGGGGGCAATTTTATTAACCTATCTCAATAAAGTATATGATTGGTTTGAAGAGCGCTCAGAGATTCAAGCGATTGCAGATGATATTACCAGTAAGTATGTACCTCCTCACGTAAATATATTTTATTGTTTAGGTGGTATTACTTTAACTTCTTTCTTGGTTCAAGTAGCTACCGGTTTTGCAATGACGTTTTATTATCGTCCGACTGTAGTCGAAGCTTTTTCATCAGTTCAATATATAATGACTGAAGTCAATTTTGGTTGGCTCATTCGCTCGGTCCATAGATGGTCGGCGAGCATGATGGTTTTGATGATGATTCTGCATATCTTTCGTGTTTATCTAACGGGTGGTTTCAAGAAACCACGTGAATTAACTTGGGTTACTGGTGTTATTTTAGCAGTATTAACCGTGTCATTTGGTGTTACAGGTTATTCATTACCTTGGGATCAAATTGGTTACTGGGCCGTCAAAATTGTAACGGGCGTTCCAGAAGCTATTCCAGTAATCGGTTCTCCATTGGTCGAATTATTGAGAGGAAGTGTAAGTGTGGGTCAATCCACATTAACTCGTTTTTATAGTTTACATACTTTCGTATTACCGCTTCTCACTGCAATAGTAATGTTAATGCATTTTTTAATGATTCGTAAACAAGGTATTTCGGGTCCGTTATAAGATATATAGGCCAGGAAGTTCCGAGATTTTATACTTTCTCAAAGTTTGATAATAATTTAGGTTATTCTTTCATTCGACGCCTAGATTCTTTGCATATTGAAAAAATTTATAAAAAAAAAAGGAAAAAATGGATTATGGGAGTGTACGACTCTACTACATAATTATTATTGCCATACAGAAATTTGATGCAATCTGTTACATAAAAAATAATTATGTGTTCTTTACCCCCCAATAATTTTTCCACAAGAAAAAAAGAAAAACTTGGGTTTTTTATTTACACCAAAAGATATAATTCTATGATTAAATCAAAACCTTGATTTCGTAAAATTCAAATAATTTTTATACTTTTACTAAGAGAAATATAGTATGAAAAACAGCATTCATTCCCAGTGCATTTTTTTACCAGATAATATCGGAATAAGAAAAAAATCTAAGGAATTTAAATGGTAAAATGATTAATGAGTCAAAATTTTGTATCCGAATGAAGAGTATGAATTAAAAAAGACTATCCAGGAAATAAAAAAATTAATTTATTTGGATTATGAGTATCAACGAAAAAGTATTATCTATTTCTAGTGATTACTTAAGCCGGATGATAAGAAAGTATCACGTCCGGTTCTCTTGGGGGGAATATTTAAACCTATCCTGATAACAAAAAAACCTGATTTGAGTGATCCCGTATTACGAGCTAAATCGGCTAAAGGTATGGGACATAATTATTACGGAGAGCCTGCTTGGCCGAATGATCCTTCATATATTTTTCCAGTAGTTATTTTAGGAACGATTGCCTGCACCGTAGGTTTAGCTGTTTCGGAACCTTCAATGATCGGGGAACCTGCGAACCCGTTTGCAACACCTTTGGAAATACTACCGGAATGGTATTTTTTTCCGGTGTTCCAGATACTTCGTACAGTACCTAACAAATTGTTAGGTGTACTCTTGATGGCTGCAGTACCGGCTGGATTACTAACAGTACCATTTTTAGAAAATGTTAATAAATTTCAAAATCCTTTCCGTCGCCCGGTAGCTACTACAGTATTTTTAGTTGGTACTGTCGTAGCTGTGTGGTTAGGTATTGGAGCTGCTTTACCGATTGACAAATCTCTTACTTTGGGATTATTTTAAAATTTATTAATTATTTATTTTTCACCATCATAAACTCAAAATTTTCGAACAACCAAAAATCTTTTTTTCCTCAAAAAAGAAAAAAGATTTTTGGTTGTTCGCACCAAAAAACTCTTCTTTTTATTTTTCCGACAAATTGATTGAAAAACGGTTTTTTGAAGCTTCTAATACTTGTTCCACTGACTTTTTACCAAAATTTTTGATTTTTACCAAGTCATTTTCGCTGTAACTCAATAAATCGGCTATAGTATGTACATTGACCCTTTTGAGACAGTTATAAGCCCTAGCTGGTAATTCTAATTGATCAATAAATATATGCTTAAATGCAGTATCTTTTGTCATTTCCTCCATATCACTTGGTAAAAATTGGAAAGGTGCAGAAGATGTATTTGATTCCTCGGGTTCTTTCATTTCAGAATTTATTTCTTTTCTTTCCGAATTTATTAAAGGAATAAACAGATCAATCGAATTTCGAGATGCTTCATAAAGTGCTTCCTTCGGGGTCAAACTTCCATCGGTCCATATTTCGAGAAAAAGTATTTCTTTCATTTTTCCCCTTATCTCAAAAGAATGAACACTATAATTAACGTTTCGTATTGGCATAAATACCGCATCTATTGCGAAAAGGCTATCTTTGTATCCTTGTGAATCTCCTATGCGATATCCACAATCTTTTTCAATATTTAATTCGATATCTAAAGAAACAGCTTCGGTTAAAGTTGTAATATATTGTGTATCATCAATTATTCTAACTGAAGGGGGTACTTCTATATCCCGGGCAGTTACTTTTTTCGGTCCAGATATCGAAATATATGCTTTTTGGGGTTCGTAAGAATCACTTTTTACAACAATTTCTTTTAAATTAATTAAAATATCATGAATTGATTCTTGAATACCACTTATTGTGGAGTATTCATGTTTAACTTTCTTTATTTCAGCAGATATTATGGATGCTCCGTCAATTTCATTGAGTAAGGATCTACGCATAGCTATTCCTACTGTATTTGCCTGCCCCTTTCTAAAAGGTGAAATGGCGAATCTTCCATAAAGAAGACGTTTACTTTCCATCCTGGATTCAATGCACCTCCATTGTAATATTTGAGTATATACTCCAATCTCATCCTGAATCATATTAATATAGTTTATTAGAATGGTTTTCTATACACGTCTCTTTCTGGGGGGCCTACATCCATTATGTGGCATGGGTGTTACATCACGTACAAAACTTAATATGATACCACTTCGACGAATAGCTCGTAATGCTGTGTCCCTTCCTGGACCTGGGCCATTAATCATAACTTCAGCTTGTTTCAAACCTTGGTCAATCAAAATTCGCGTAGCATTTTCCGCTGCAGTTTGGGCAGCAAAAGGTGTACTTTTCTTCGCACCCTTGAATCCACAAGCACCAGCAGAAGACCAAGAAACAACTTGTCCGCGTATATCCGTAACTGTTACAATTGTGTTATTAAAACTTGCTTGGATATGAATAACTCCTTTGGGTAATCTACGTTTACCTTTACGTAAATTAATTTTTTTTATTGATTTTGGCATAGTTTAATATATATAATGGGAATTTTAATCTGAACCAACAATTTTTTTCCTAACCCTGCCTTTGTTTGTGCTTCGGGTTCGGACAAACCACCATTATTCGTCTCCGACGACGGATTAATCGACAATTTTCACAGATTTTACGAACTGAAGCACGGATCTTCATATTTATATTCCTCCTTTTTATATAGAAATTTCTTTTTCAATTATTTGAAGATCTTGCACGCAGCCTATATGTTGTACGACCCTTAGTCAAATCATATGGACTTAATTCTACCTTCACCCTATCCCCCGGCAATATTCGTATATAATTCCGTCTTATCCTTCCCGAAATATGGGCCAGCACTGGACATCCATTATCTGAGCAAACGCGAAACATTGCATTCGGAAGCGATTCCGTGACTACACCTTCCATATCAATTAAATTTTGTTTCTTCATTAATAGGAGAATGTTCCTTCTAATTAACCAATGTTGATAAGAAAACAGTTCCAACTAGTTTTTTTATAAGAATTCTATATCTTGAATCACCATACATAACATAAGAGTTCTCCTCCAATTTTCTTTTGTCGAGCCTCCCTATCCGTCATAATTCCTCCGGAAGTTGAAAGAATTACAATTCCCATTCCACCCAAAACTTTTGGAATTTCTTTATGATTAGAATATATTCGTAAGCCCGATTTACTAATACGTCTTAAAGTTGTTATATAGGATTTCTTTTTTCTTCCCTGATATTTCGGATTCGAAACTAAAACATTTTTTTTATTTTCATTATCATCAATAGAATCCTCTATAAAACCTTCTCGTAAAAGAATTTTTGCAATATCCCTTGTTGCATTAGTAGCAGGTACTTGAACAGTTTTGATTTTTCCCAAATTCGCATTTCTTATTGAGGTTATCATATTAGCGATGGTATCATTACCCATAAAAACTCCTTAAATTGATCAGAAAATTATTTTTTTACATGCTTCTTTGTTCGTTTGAGGTAGGAATAAAAATTTGAAAAGATAATGAAAATTCTTTATAAAACTTCTGGAGCCAAAGAAACTATTTTTGTAAAATTTGCTTCTCTCAATTCCCTAGCAATTGGACCAAAAACACGCGTTCCTTTTGGGTTACCTTCTTGGTTTGTAACAACTGCTGCATTGTCGTCAAATTTTATTATTGAACCATTTTTGCGTCTAAATTCCTTTCTAGTACGTACAATAACTGCTCTAATTATTTCCGATTTCTTTATCGGCATGTTGGGAACTGCTTCTTTAACGACAGCTATTACAATGTCACCAATATTGGCATATTTGCGATTACTTGTTCCTATGACTCGAATACACATTAGTTTTCGAGCCCCACTATTATCCGCAACGTTTAAATAAGTTTGAGGTTGAATCATTTTCTTTTGTCTATGGACCTCTCCCTCCGAAGAAAATTTTATATTTTTCTATCAAAAGGGGGAGAGGGATAAAATTGAATAAATATATATTAATAATCAAAAAATGTATTTTTATATTCCTATTTGGCTCCCACTGATGAAAATGAAATTAGTACGTATAGGCATCTTGTATGCAGCAATTCGCATCGCTGCTTTAGCAATGTTTCCAGATACACCGCTTATTTCATAAAGTATTTTCCCGGGTTTAACTACAGCAACCCAATATTCAGGTGATCCCTTACCCGAGCCCATGCGAGTTTCCGCGGGACGTATAGTGATTGGTTTATCGGGAAAAATGCGAATCCATAATTTTCCTCCACGTCGGGCATAACGTGTTATCGCTCTTCTTCCAGCTTCTATCTGTCGCGATGTAATCCATGCCGGTTCAAGTGCCTGAAGGGCAAATTTACCAAAACAAATTGAATTACCCCGAGTAGCTTTTCCTTTTAAATTTCCTCGATGTTGTTTACGAAATTTTGTTCTTTTGGGGTTATAGTCGACAAATTTTTTCGCTACTCCAGAATCGGACGTGAAAATTTCTTCTCATCCGGCTCCTTATGAATCAAACACTTGTTTGTATATTCAATATTTTTTTAAACTTTTTATAAAACGAATTTGAAAAATCATCGGCAAATATTAACTCTAAAATAAATTTAGGGAGCTTTTTTATTTGGTTTTTTTTGCCATCCCAGCCTGACGAACAAAAATTTCGTAGATTTCCTCGCTTCCATGACTTAAATATTTTCGATTAGGTTCCTTTTTTGCAGTTGAGCCTAGATCTTATTATTCAATTTCCTCAATTTTTATTGAATTTAAACTCTTTTTTCTTTTTCTCGCTTCATAATACTGCTTTGTAATCTACTATTTTTCGTAAACCATACGATTTTTTTCGCACTTAATTTCGCTTCGCAAATAAATATTTTTTGGTTATGCGGAAAAATGAATCTAATAAATGTTTATAGAAATACGAATATTTGGATTAGCCGGTCAGTGTATACTGATTTATTCCAATTTCTAGTCATGAATTGTTTTCCAGTAAAAAACTAGATTTTCACAAAATTTTGATAGAAAAAATCAAAACATTGATATATACGAGTCACGCACTAAGCATAGCAAGTTTTTTATATTAAATTTATAGTAGAATCGGTTAAAAAAAAGATAATTATTCTTCGTTTTGGAATATCCAAACTTTTATTCCCAATACGCCATATATTGTTTGAGCTGCATAATAGCAATAATTTATTGGAGCTCTAATAGTTTGTAAAGGGACCCTTCCCTCTCGCGCCCATTCAACACGAGCTATTTCTGCCCCGTTCAGACGCCCTGCTATTTGTATCTTTATTCCTTTAATATTTCCTTTTTTTGCCAATTCGATGGCTTTTCTCATAGTTCTGCGAAAAGCTACTCTGCTTTCCAATTGCAAAGCAATATATTCTGCAAGAATGTTAGGTTCTTCATAGGGCTTAGTTATTTCGATCAATGTTAATCTCAGTCGTTTATCTATAGGATTCAATACGTTTTGTACATCAGTTTTTAATTGTTCAATTCCTCGCCCGCGATTCTCTATCAATAATGCAGGAAACCCTGTATATATTTCAACTTGAATCAAATCTGTTTTTCTTTGAATTTCGATACGGGCGATTCCACCATAATTCGAAGAGTTACGTATATGTTTCTCCACGTAGAACTCGATACAATTACGTATTTGTCTGTCGCCCCCAAATAGTTCAGAATATTTCTTTGGTTTAGCGAACCAATACGAATGATGACCCTGTGTCACACCGAGTCTAAAACCAAGTGGGTTTATTTTCTGTCCCATATCTCTTATTTCGGATCCTATTAATAAAATTTAATTTTTTTATTCAGAAATTATCCCCATTCCGATTGTTATATGACAAGTTGGTTTATGTATGGGATAACCTCGTCCTTGAGCTCTCGGTTGCAATCTTTTCAAGAGACTTCCTTTATCTACTCGGATTTCATTTATAAATAAATCACTTTTGTTTAAGCCAAAATTATGACTTGCATTCGCAGCCGCAGAAGAAAGTAGTTTCAATATTGGATTACAGGCTCGATACGGCATAAATTCCAATATCATAAGTGCTTGTTCATAAGAACGACCACGAATTTGATTAATAACTCTTCGTACCTTCTCAGGAGACATACGAATATGTCTATCTAAAGCTTTGATTTTTAGGTTAGAGTCTTTTATGGTTTTCATTCAAAATTTTCCTATAATTAACGTCGAGATTTTTTATCATTCTTTGCATGTCCCTTAAAAATTCGGGTGGGAGCAAATTCTCCCAATTTGTGACCAACCATACGATCCGTTATATAAATCGGTAAGTGTTCCTGCCCATTGTGAATAGCAATTGTATGACCAATCATTGTGGGTACGATGGTGGAGGCACGGGACCATGTAATTATTATTTTTTTCTCTCTTTTAAGATTCAAATTCTCGATTTTTCTTAATAAATGATCGGCTACAAACGGACCTTTATCTATTGAACGTGTCATTGCCAACAATCCTTTATTTTTTCTTTCTTAATCCTTTAGTTCATCCTACGACGAAGGATGAGACTATCACTATATTTGTTATTTTTCCTACTTCTCTTTCCAAGTGCAGGATGACCCCAAGGAGTTAGTGGTTTTTTACGACCAATTGGTACCCTTCCTTCACCACCTCCATGAGGATGATCAATAGGGTTCATGACTACTCCTCTAACTTTTGGTCGTTTGCCCAACCAACGCTTAGATCCTGCTTTACCGATTCTCAGATTATTTGCGTCAACATTTCCCATTTGTCCTATTGTTGCCAAACATTTTTGGGGAACCAAGCGAATTTCTCCTGATGGTAATCTTAATGTTACTGATTGACCTTCTTTTGCAACAATTTTTGCAACAGTACCAGCTGCTCTGACTAATTGTCCCCCTTTACCAGGTGTTAATTCAATATTATGAATAGCAGTTCCTAATGGCATATTGGTTAAAGTAGACTCTGATATTTCGATAAGAACTCAGAGCCTCTTCCCAAACTGTACAAGCTTTTTTCAAAGCATACAGCTTTCTAAATGTTTTTTATATAATAAATTTTCTACATTCTTGGTTTCTTTTCCATCATCTGGCTTTTGTTTTTCATTCAGCATCAGAAAGGATGACTTTATATATTCACGTTTCATATCCAACAAATTTTTATAACTTAGGAAGCATAACAAATATTTACACTGTATTAATTATTTTATTTTCGATCTGTCTATGACCTACTAGTCGAAATTAATTAATTGATTTTATTATAGATCTATCTAATAAAATCATTACCTATTTTTCAATTTTCTATGCGTTTATCAGTTTACCATATTATAATATCTCTAAATTTTTTGATTCTATAAAAAATCAAATTGAATTTTATCACTTGCTATTGGCCTTTTTTAGTTTCCCTTAAGGTCGATTTAATTGAATTAGTGAGAGATTTTAACCTTGTAAGTTAGTCGGTCACTTCCGCTTACGTGAATAAATAATTCAAACCGCACTCAAAGGTAGGGTATTTCCGATCGATATAGGTGATGTTGGACCAGAAATAATAGTATTTCCTATTTCGGACCCACGGGGACATAAAATGTACTTTTTGTCACCATCCTCATAATTAATCATGCGAATATAAGCATTACGATTAGGGTCATATTCTATTGTTTTTATTCTTCCAGGTATATTGCTTTTATCTCGATGAAAATCAATTATTCGATAAAGTTTCTTGTGACCCCCCCCGCGGTGTCGACTAGTAATTATGCCCCTATTATTTCGACCCTGTTTCGGACATTTACCATACGTTAATTTTTTTTCTGGTTCAGATTTGGCTATTTCGTCAAATCTTGGTACGGATCGATTGCGTGTGCCTGGTGTGTAAGCCCGGTATGAACGTATAGCCATATATATATTTATCAAGTGAAATTTAAGTTATTTTTTATTTGCTGGAGAACAATGGAATAGAATAACCCAATTTTAGTGTTACTATCATTCGTTTGTAACGAACCGTATACCCCGTCACTGCGCCCATCCTTTTCTTCTTCCTTGGAAGTCGATGACTGTTCATGCCTCTAATTTGAACATCGAAAAACGATTCAATCCATTTTTTTATTTCTGTCTTGTCCGACCGAACATCGACATCAAAACTGTATTGATTCCT